TTCTAAAGAAGAAAAAACTTTATTTGATACTGTGGATGACTGGCTACGCAGAGACCGTTTCGTTTTTGTGGGTTGGTCCGGTCTATTGCTCTTTCCTTGTGCCTATTTTGCCTTAGGTGGATGGTTCACGGGTACAACCTTTGTGACTTCATGGTATACTCACGGATTGGCCAGTTCCTATCTGGAAGGTTGTAATTTCCTAACTGCCGCAGTTTCTACTCCTGCTAATAGTTTAGCACATTCTTTGCTGCTATTATGGGGTCCCGAAGCACAAGGAGATTTGACTCGTTGGTGTCAATTAGGTGGTCTATGGACCTTCGTTGCTCTTCACGGTGCTTTCGGTCTAATAGGTTTCATGTTACGTCAATTTGAACTTGCTCGATCTGTACAATTGCGACCTTATAATGCAATTGCATTCTCTGGTCCAATTGCTGTCTTTGTTTCTGTATTTTTGATCTATCCATTGGGACAGTCCGGTTGGTTTTTCGCACCTAGTTTTGGTGTAGCAGCTATTTTCCGTTTTATCCTCTTCTTTCAAGGTTTTCATAATTGGACCTTGAATCCATTTCATATGATGGGAGTTGCCGGAGTATTGGGTGCTGCTCTTCTATGTGCTATTCATGGTGCTACCGTGGAAAATACTTTATTTGAAGATGGTGATGGTGCAAATACGTTCCGTGCTTTTAACCCGACTCAATCCGAAGAGACTTATTCCATGGTCACTGCTAACCGCTTCTGGTCCCAGATTTTTGGGGTTGCTTTTTCCAATAAACGTTGGTTACATTTCTTCATGTTATTTGTACCAGTGACCGGTTTATGGATGAGTGCCATTGGAGTAGTTGGTCTAGCTCTAAACTTACGTGCCTATGATTTTGTTTCCCAGGAGATCCGTGCAGCAGAAGATCCTGAATCTGAGACTTTCTACACAAAAAATATTCTCCTGAACGAAGGTATTCGTGCTTGGATGGCGGCTCAAGATCAGCCTCATGAAAACCTTATATTCCCTGAGGAGGTCCTACCCCGTGGAAACGCTCTTTAATGGAACTATAGCTTTAGCTGGTCGTGATCAAGAAACCACTGGTTTCGCTTGGTGGGCCGGTAATGCCCGACTTATCAATTTGTCGGGTAAATTGCTTGGGGCTCACGTGGCTCATGCCGGATTAATTGTATTCTGGGCCGGAGCAATGAACCTATTCGAAGTGGCTCATTTCGTACCGGAAAAACCTATGTATGAACAAGGATTGATTCTGCTTCCCCATCTAGCTACTCTAGGATGGGGAGTCGGTCCTGGTGGGGAAATCGTGGACACTTTTCCATATTTTGTATCTGGGGTACTTCACTTAATTTCTTCTGCGGTTTTAGGTTTTGGTGGTATTTATCATGCACTCATAGGACCCGAAACTTTAGAAGAATCTTTTCCATTCTTTGGCTATGTATGGAAAGATAGAAACAAAATGACCACAATTTTGGGTATTCACCTAATCTTGCTAGGTGTTGGTGCTTTTCTTCCAGTGCTAAAAGCTTTGTATTTTGGAGGTGTATATGATACTTGGGCTCCCGGCGGTGGAGATGTAAGAAAAATTACGAACCCGACACTTAACCCAAGTGCTATATTTGGTTATTTACTGAAATCTCCTTTCGGAGGAGAAGGATGGATCGTTAGCGTGGACAATCTAGAAGATGTAGTTGGAGGACATGTATGGTTAGGTTCCATTTGTATCTTCGGTGGTATCTGGCATATCTTAACCAAACCTTTTGCATGGGCTCGCCGTGCATTCGTATGGTCCGGAGAAGCTTATTTGTCCTATAGTTTAGCGGCTCTATCCCTCTTTGGTTTTATTGCTTGTTGTTTTGTTTGGTTCAACAATACCGTTTATCCCAGTGAATTTTATGGGCCCACCGGCCCAGAAGCCTCTCAAGCTCAAGCGTTTACTTTTTTAGTTAGAGACCAACGTCTTGGAGCTAGTGTGGGGTCTGCCCAAGGACCTACTGGTTTAGGTAAATACCTTATGCGTTCTCCGACTGGAGAAATTATCTTTGGAGGGGAAACGATGCGTTTTTGGGATCTCCGTGCTCCTTGGTTGGAACCCCTAAGGGGCCCTAATGGTTTGGATCTGAGCAAGTTGAGAAAAGACATACAGCCTTGGCAGGAACGACGTTCAGCAGAATATATGACTCATGCTCCTTTAGGTTCTTTAAATTCTGTGGGTGGTGTAGCTACCGAAATCAATGCGGTGAATTATGTCTCTCCCCGAAGTTGGTTATCCACCTCCCATTTCGTTCTAGGATTTTTCTTCTTCGTAGGTCATTTGTGGCATGCGGGAAGGGCTCGTGCAGCTGCAGCAGGATTTGAGAAAGGGATTGATCGTGATTTCGAACCTGTCCTTTCCATGACTCCTCTTAACTGAAACAATAGATCAAACCAGATGGAAGAAAAATCGATTCAATTTCATTACATCTATCTCCCATATCGGCGGGATAGGAGTCTTTTCAAATACTATTTTTCCAACTCCTTGTAGCTCGGCTATATACAGCCGAGCTATTCTCTTTTTTTTTTTATTGGATCGGTAAATGCAATTGTTGAAAAACAAAAGGAGAGAGAGGGATTCGAACCCTCGATAGTTTTTTTATCTATACCGGTTTTCAAGACCGGAGCCATTAACCACTCGGCCATCTCTCCCGGGGACAACTTCTATTCTACCCCTTCGGATAATCCCTAACTATAAGCATAAAGTCGGGTCGATACCAACTATACCTGTGACATATATATGATGATTTTTCATCATCTGGAATGGAAAAAAAAAGAAACGAATTTCCCTCTCCTCTCACACTCAAATATCAAATTTAAAAAGTTTGAAAGCTCGATCAATTTCTGGTCAAATCCTTTCCTTTCCATAGTGCATTTGATCAGAATTGAAAATTGGGGATCGGATGGTATAGTCTATTCAATCTGTTGGGAGCTTGTAAGATCACAACCATGACTATTGCTTTCCAATCGGCTGTGTTTGCATTAATTGCTATTTCATTTTTACTAGTGATTGGTGTACCTGTTGCACTTGCCTCTCCCGATGGTTGGTCAAGTAGCAAAAATGTTGTATTTTCGGGTGTATCATTATGGATCGGATCAGTCCTTTTTGTAGGTATCCTTAATTCTTTCATATCTTAGATATGTTCTAGATGTTTTAGGTTCACACTCCCTCCCCCTCCTCCCGGAGGGCTTTATAGCTTTTCTGAAGGGCCTTTTACTTCAGGCCCAAGGAGGAGGGGTTTTCCATATCCGTAATTTAATTAATAATTGGACCATTCAAAAATGGTATCTACTTACGAATGGGATTGAACATATATGTATTTTCCATTTCAATTATATGAATATATATATATTCATATAATTGAAATGCGGGTATGGTTGAATGGTAAAATTTCTCTTTGCCAAGGAGAAGATGCGGGTTCGATCCCCGCTACCCGCCCTTCACATAGAATATGAAAAAGAATAGTTCATGTATTGATCGTTTCTTTTCCTCACTTATAATTCAATTATAAATTGAATTATAAGTGAGAGAGCAATCCTTTCCGGACCAAAATACTTCGTATGTTCTGGTCTGGCGGAGACAGGATTTGAACCCGTGACCTCAAGGTTATGAGCCTTGCGAGCTACCAGACTACTCTACTCCGCACCATTGATTTATATCATAATCAGAATGGGTACACAAAACAATAATGGGATATAGTACCCCTATCCCTATATAGGGATAGGGGTACTATATCCCATTATCACAATAAACTTCAATTACTTTTTTTCTTTTCCTACCAACTCGATTTTGTTATCCCGGGCAATAAACATGCGTGGGCCATCTCACGGAGTATGTGTCCGGACAATCCAAAGTCTCGATAGTTGGCTCTAGGTCTTCCAGTCGAAGAACAACGTCGATGGAGACGTGTAGGTGCACTATTACGTGGTGAAGATTGCAATTTTCTATGAATTTCCCATTTGTCATCCAATGATGACACTTTGCTTTTTTCCTCCAAAGATTGACGAATTAAATGATATTTCCGTTCCAGTGCTTGTCTCTTCTTCTCTCTCTGAATGAGACTCTTTCTCGCCATAATAGTTCAGTCGGTACTATTACCTACCAGGAATAAAAATATAGATCAGATTTTAGATGGAGTAATATTATATTGATTACTTTTTCTCTGTGGGGTATTGTCATTGATACAATGACAATACCCCACAGAGAAATTGATGAAGAAGAATTAACCAAATTTACCTGATGTAGAGGCAATTAAAAAAGCTGCATAAGTGAATATATAACCTACGGAAAAGTGAGCTAATCCAACTAATCGTGCTTGAACAATGGAAAGGGCTACTGGCTTGTCTCTCCATCGAACTAAATTAGCTAAAGGCGTGCGTTCATGGGCCCATGCAAGAGTTTCGATCAGTTCCTGCCAATATCCACGCCAGGAAATAAGGAACATAAATCCAGTAGCCCAAACAAGATGCCCGAATAAGAACATCCACGCCCAAACAGATAAACTGTTCATACCAAAAGGATTGTATCCGTTAATAAGTTGTGAAGAATTTAACCATAGATAATCTCTTGACCATCCCATTAAATAAGTGGAAGACTCATTAAATTGTGCTACATTACCCTGCCATAATGTTATATGCTTCCAATGCCAATAGAAAGTAACCCATCCAATAGTATTCAACATCCAGAAAACTGCTAAATAAAAAGCATCCCAGGCCGAGATATCGCAAGTACCGCCCCGTCCCGGACCATCGCAAGGAAAACTATAACCAAAATCTTTTTTATCTGGCATTAACCTGGAACCACGCGCATCCAAAGCACCTTTAACTAGGATCAATGTAGTTGTATGCAAACCTAGAGCAATAGCATGATGAACCAAAAAGTCTCCAGGACCAATTGTTGAGAACAATGAATTATTATTATCATTAATAGCATTTAACCAACCGGGTAACCATATGCTCTTACCTGCCTCGAATGCTGGACCACTTGTTGAAGATAGGAGTATATCGAAACCATATAACGTCTTACCATGAGCAGATTGTATCCACTGAGCAAATATGGGCTCGATCAAGATTTGTTTTTCTGGAGTACCGAAAGCAAGCATAACATCATTATGGACATAAAGTCCCAAGGTATGGAAACCTAGTAATAAACTAACCCAACTAAGATGAGATATTATAGCTTCTTTATGCTCCAACATTCTCGCCAATACATTATCCTTATTCTGTTCCGGATTATAATCCCTAATGAGGAATATAGCTCCATGAGCAAAGGCTCCTGTCATAATGAACCCGGCAATGTATTGATGATGAGTATATAATGCAGCTTGGGTGGTGAAGTCTTGTGCTATGAATGCATAAGCGGGTAAAGAATACATGTGTTGAGCTACCAAGGAAGTTATAACCCCCAAAGAAGCTAAAGCAAGACCCAATTGAAAATGAAGAGAATTATTGATTGTGTTATAAAGACCCTTATGTCCGCGTCCTAATAGGCCTCCTGGAGGAACATGTGCCTCCAAAATATCTTCCATACTGTGACCAATCCCAAAGTTGGTTCTATACATATGACCAGCAATTGAAAAAACAAATGCAATAGCTAAATGATGATGAGCCATATCAGTCAGCCATAAACTTTGAGTTTGTGGATGGAATCCTCCGAGAAGAGTTAGAATAGCAGTTCCCGCCCCTTGGGAGGTACCGAATAAGTGACTACTAGAATCAGGATTTTGAGCATAAAGATTCCACTGACCTGTGAAAAGCGGTTCTAAACCTTCGGGATGTGGTAATACATCCAAAAAATTATCCCATCTGACGTGCACTCCCCTTGATTCAGGAATAGCGACATGAACTAAATGCCCTGTCCAAGCTAGAGAACTGACTCCGAAGAGTCCTGACAAATGATGATTGAGACGGGATTCGGCATTTTTGAACCATGAAACACTTGGTCTCCATTTAGGTTGTAGATGTAACCTACCCGCTATTAAAAAGATGACAGAAAGAAATAGCAAGAAAAGAGCTCCAGCATAAAGATCTTCGTTAGTGCGTAAGCCAATTGTATACCACCACTGATAAACACCGGAATAAGCAATATTGACCGGACCGGGAGCACCTCCTCGGGTAAAGGCTTCTATAGCTGGTTGACCAAAATGAGGATCCCAAATTGCATGAGCAATGGGTCTTACATGTAAGGGATCGCGTACCCATGCTTCAAAATTGCCTTGCCAAGCCACATGGAACAAATTACCAGAGGTCCACAGAAAGATTATTGCCAACTGACCAAAATGGGAAGCAAAAATTTTATGATAAAGGCGTTCTTCCGTAATATCATCATGACTCTCAAAGTCATGTGCGGTCGCAATACCGAACCAAATACGACGAGTAGTTGGGTCCTGGGCCAAGCCTTGGCTGAACTTTGGAAATCTTGATGCCATATACTTTTAAATCCTCCTAGCCTTTATCCTACTGCAATAATTCTTGCCAGGAAGAACGCCCATGTTGTGACGATTCCACCCAGAAGGTAATGAGCTACTCCTACAGCACGTCCCTGTACAATACTCAAGGCTCTGGGCTGGATAGCAGGAGCAACCTTCAATTTGTTATGGGCCCAAACAATAGATTCAATGAGTTCTTGCCAATACCCACGGCCGCTGAATAAGAACATTAAACTGAAGGCCCAAACAAAATGAGCACCTAAAAATAAAAGACCATATGCAGATAATGAAGAACCATAAGATTGGATCACTTGAGAGGCTTGTGCCCATAGAAAGTCACGGAGCCACCCGTTAATCGTAATGGAACTTTGTGCAAAGTTTCCTCCCGTAATATGAGTTACCACTCCCTGATCACTTATATTACCCCAAACATCGGACTGCATTTTCCAGCTGAAATGGAATATTACTACCGAAATTGCATTGTACATCCAGAATAAACCAAGGAAGACATGATCCCAGGCAGATACTTGACATGTTCCTCCTCTACCAGGTCCATCACAAGGAAAGCGAAAACCCAGATTCGCTTTATCAGGTATTAAACGGGAGCTACGGGCAAATAGAACACCTTTAAGTAGGATTAAAACAGTCACATGGATAGTAAATGCATGAATGTGATGTACCAAAAAATCCGCGGTTCCTAATGGAATTGGTAACAAAGCCACTTTGGAACCTACTGTCACCAAATCACCACCTCCCCAGGTTAAGCTGGTACTCGCTGTTGCACCAGGAGCTGTTGAACCAGGTGCTAAAGCATGAGTGTTTTGTATCCATTGCGCAAAGATAGGTTGTAATTGTATAGCAGTATCTGAGAACATATCTTGAGGACGTCCTAGAGCGCTCATAGTATCATTATGAATATACAGACCAAAACTATGGAAACCTAAGAATATACATACCCAGTTGAGGTGTGATACAATTGCATCACGATGTCTAAGAACGCGATCTAATAAATTGTTGTATTGAGTAGTTGGATCATAGTCTCTTACCATAAAAATCGCTGCATGTGCAGCAGCGCCAACTATGATAAACCCACCAATCCACATATGATGTGTGAACAAAGAGAGTTGGGTACCATAATCAATAGCTAGGTATGGATAAGGAGGCATCGCATACATGTGGTGAGCTACAACAATAGTTAAAGATCCTAACATAGCTAGGTTAATAGCTAGCTGAGCATGCCACGAGGTAGTTAAGATCTCGTAAAGACCTTTATGGCCCTCCCCCGTAAATGGACCTTTATGAACTTCTAAAAGGTCCTTGATGTTATGGCCAATGCGCCAATTGGTCTTATACATATGACCGGCTATCAGGAAAAGAACTGCAATAGCCAAATGATGATGCGCAGTATCGGTCAACCACAGACCCCCCGTTACTGGATTTAATCCTCCACGAAAAGTCAAAAAGTCTGAATATTCCGACCAATTCAGGGTGAAAAATGGGGTCAATCCCTTAGCAAAACTGGGATAAAGTTCAGCCAAAAGATCGCGATTGAAAATAAATTCATGAGGAAGTGGTATCTCTTTAGGATCCACTCCAGCGTCTAGAAGTTGGTTAATGGGTAGAGAGACGTGTATTTGGTGTCCTGCCCAAGATAGAGATCCAAGTCCTAGTAACCCTGCTAAATGATGGTTCAACATGGATTGTACTTCCTGGAACCAAACCAATTTTGGGGCAGCTTTGTGATAATGAAACCAACCAGCAAAAAGCATTAACGCTGCAAAGATCAATGCACCAATTGCAGTGCAGTAAAGTTGTAATTCACTGGTTATTCCAGATGCTCGCCAAAGCTGGAAGAACCCAGAGGTTATTTGTATCCCTCGAAAACCTCCACCTACATCCCCATTCAATATTTCTTGGCCTACTATTGGCCAAACTACTTGGGCACTGGGTTTGATGTGAGTGGGATCAGCCAGCCATGCTTCATAATTGGAGAAACGAGCGCCGTGAAAGTACATCCCACTTAGCCAAATAAAGATGATGGCTAGTTGACCAAAATGAGCGCTAAATATTTTGCGAGAAATATCTTCCAAATTATTAGTATGGCTATCAAAATCGTGAGCATCAGCATGTAAGTTCCAGATCCAAGTGGTAGTATCAGGGCCTTTAGCTAACGTCCTTGAGAAATGACCAGGTTTGGCCCATTTTTCAAAAGATGTTTTTACAGTATCTCTATCCACTACGACCTTTACTTTCTTTACTTCTGTTTCCGGTGAACGAATGGTCATTGAATCCTCCTCTTTTCGGACGTTACTTAAATAATAAGAAACCTGCCAATAGCAATTAGTGAACTTACGAGAGATATATCTCAACTCGTTTCTCCCTTTATTTTCTAGTTTATGACTAGAGCGACTATGATACGGGAGTCAATCTGAGGCAGATGTTCAATTTTATTATAACATATCTTTTAGGTGCTCAACGGACAATGGGCTTTTTTCATGAAAAAAAGCCTTTTTTTGTAATTTTAAAAGCAATGGTGATTATTACACCGTTTCTAGATGGATAAATAAAGATATCTGTATATATGGATATATATATATTTATTTATCCATCTATTGATACTCCTCCGTATGTCCCATATAAAAGGCCATCCATTATAAATCGTTATTCATGGATCATTAATGAAAAACATCTCCGGATGTATTTTACCCCTATTAAGAAGATCCATCAACAATCCAGAATCAGAAAAGGTATTCTTTTTATATTGTAAAGATATTCCTATAAGATGTCAACAAAATAGAATCTAATTTTTGGAAATATTCTGGAAAAATCCCATTGATTTCGAGTCAGATATTCAATAATGAAAATGATTTCCTAATAATAGAAACTCTCATTCTCCAAAGCGTCCTGTAATCTTTAACCAATTTTGTGCTTCGATGTAATTGCCCGGAGCAAGTGCTATAGCTTGTTCCCAATACTCAGCAGCTTGATCGAACCAAGCCTCCGCAGTTTCAGGATCTCCCTGTCGAATGGCCTGTTCTCCTCGGTCGGGATAGGTAAACTTGGAAAAGTTTTCTTCCCTCAGAACCGTACTTGAGAGTTTCCTACCTCATACGGCTCAATCCACTATTCTTTAGTCCTCTACCAAAATTTCCAAAGAATTGGAGATGATTCATTGGGAGTTCATATTAACCAAAGGACCAAAAAAAGTCAATGACATGAGTTTCTGATTTCACTTCCAATCAATTCAATGATCAGGTTCTATCTTTTCTCCTACCCTCAAAAAGATGAAGTATATCTCTTTCTATACTTCAGATTGATTGTCCAAATCAAAGTCTTTTTGCAAGGTAACTATCTCAGTTCCGTATAGAATTTTTGGAGAGTACTCTCTGGCTGGAGTACTTCTACTTCACATCTTTAGGATCTGATGCTACACCGCTGCTCAATAGCTTAGTAGATCAACTCTATTACATAAGTTGATTCCTGATTCTTGTCAATGAGCAGATTTGATCGTATCAGCCCGAACCTTCTTTCAATAATTGATCTTTATGGTGCTTCCATCATCAATTGAATTTATTATCCATGGAATATTTAGGCTCTATCTATTCATATTCGGGCTCCTATGAGAGATGCTTTTTTTCGCTACAGCTGATAAAAACCGTTACTTGGGACGGTGCATATGTAGAAAGCCTTTTCTTTTGTCCTTACTCGTAGTAGTTATTAACTAAGTTATTCTATGGTACAGATAGTCGCACGTAATGACAGATCAAGGCCGTATTATTAAGAGCTTGTGGTAAGGATGGGTTCCGTTCTAATGCTTGGAAATAATATTCCAAAGCCTTCGTATGTTCCCCATTACTTGTATGCACAAGACCTATATTATATAGTATATAACTTCGATCATAAGGATCAGTTTCCAGTCGCATAGCTTCATAATAATTTTGTAAAGCTTCCGCATATTCCCCTTCCGATTGAGCTGACATTCGTTACGGTCGTTCATTCCATTGAAATGATCTCCGCTTCAAAACCGTACATGAGATTCACACCTCATACGGCTCCTCCTTTCTTTACAGTAGGTAATATGGGGAGTAATCCGTGGAATTAAAAAAAAAAAAGAAGATTCTGACCCAATATTATGAATTAACAGGGGCTAGTGTATTTCCAATAAATCTCTAGCCATCCTTCTTGCAAAGATTCTTTTCCAAATACCAAGGATCTTACTACTAGGAATGGAACCTCTAACAATTTCTTTGTTCTTAACGCCCTGTATTCTCCGGGGATTAATCACTTCAACAATCTCCGATGGTTCCATTATAAGGGTATCCGAAGTACAAACGAGATGGATGTTTGTTGTCCCAACCATTCTCACTACCCTTCAGAAAAGGGTAATGCATATGGGCTATAACGAAGCTTTTGTGTTGTCGATTTCCATACGTAGGTAGTGCTTTCTCCCCTCATGCGCGCCTATCAAATAGGTTCAACTATACAAGCAAGGCCTATTGCATAGGTGTAACCTTTCGCTCGGTACTAAAATCCTCAGGAGATAAAAGCATCTAAAGGTGCATTGACCGGGGATACACGACAGAAGGAATTGTTCTATCTCCAGAACTCACCTTCACTGAGCGTAAGTTTTATTTTACCCAATTTTTATTCCCGAATACCTTACCTTTTCTTTCCCCAAAAAATAAGAACGGAAAAAATATCAAATCACACCATCTCTGTAATAGGTAAATGCTTCTTTCTCCCCCGGAGCCATCGGGATTATTCGCAATAAGATATCTGCTACAATTGTGAAGGTCTTATCAATAAAATTGTCATTTCTCTGAGATCTAGGCATAGTCAATTACAGATTTTATAATTTCCTTCATTCCCTTACGCAAATGATTCCATGAACGAAATTTTTTTCTGGTGCACAATACCATAAAATGGATTTCCTTACAATCGTAAATATGTTATCATTCTATCTATTCCAATCTATTCCAATCTATTCCAATCTATTCTTTAAAATGGGAATAGATAGGGAATAAATTGAATAATTGTTAATTAGTAATATGAATAATAATGGAAAAAGGCTCGTATTGAAAGAATAATAGATTGGGTAAACTCGGGAAGTCCAGTTCGATTATGATCCGAACAAAGAAAGAGTTAAACGATCGAGCATTGCATAATGAGGATGAAATGCCTACCCAGCAATTGGGTGCTTTATCCATATAGATAAAAGAATATTGGGAAAATATAGTCATCATGACACAGGATCATTGCCAAAGAATTAGTTCTTATACAATTGATAAGATGATCACTACAGATCTATATATGATCATAATATGGAATGGATCAGTTAATCTGTCTTAAATTATTGATTAGGCAATCCGAATACGTCAGATTAACCGGGATGATTGAGGATTTCCTAAAATAAGAGGAAGTTGGAAAAAAAGTCCTTTCGTCTTTCCGGGGGGGGGATTGAATCATTACCTTATTTATTATCTATTTATTTCCGAAAGATTGAACTGTTCGTACCCGAACAAAAAGAATTCGTTTCGTAAGGAAGTTGCTATTGACTCATTTTCTTAATTAGAACCAAGAGATCTCATAGGAAAGATGGCCGAGCGGTTCAAGGCGTAGCATTGGAACTGCTATGTAGGCTTCTGCTTACCGAGGGTTCGAATCCCTCTCTTTCCGTATCTTCGCCCTACTATCTATTTTATTCTCATCCATTGTTTTTCCAATCTATTGAATCCCAATAGGACTATTTCCTAATTCCAGGATCAATCTACCTCTATTTGTAATAGAGAAAATAGAACGAACATTGGTTCGTGGTATGGGAAAAGTCAAGACTATTCTAAGAAGCAATAAAAAAAAGTATCGCAGATAACAAGTAACGTACGGAAGGATTATAAAATGTCTCCTTCGGGGAAGGGAAAAAGAAAGGAGAAGAACATAATTTCCAGATGCCCAGCAACCAACCCACCCCTCTCTTTCATTTCATTCTCGATTCAAGCTTGACGGGAATAATACTCTACGACCAGCAATTCATTAATCTTCAAATTGATCCATTTACTATCTATTATTTGATTGATGAATCCTTTATATTGTAAGGAATGAAAAGTCAAATGATTTGGCAATTTATCCCTCTGGAACAGATCTATATTCTTCTTAATGATAGCTCTCAATCTTTGTTGATCTCTTATAGTAATCACATCTTGAGGTTTGCAAGGGTAACTTGGTATATCTACCATATGGTCATTGACCCGGATATGTCCATGATTCACTAATTGTCTAGCTCCGGGAATAGTGGGAGCCATACCCAATCGAAAAAGAATATTATCCAAACGCATTTCAAGTAATTGCAATAGGACCTGACCCGTTGAGCCTTTGGCTCTTCTAGCAATACGAACATATTTCAGCAATTGTCGCTCCGTTAGTCCGTAATGATAACGCAATTTCTGTTTTTCTTCTAGCCGGATACGATATTGAGATATTTTCCTGGAAGAAGACCGGTTCATAGGATCCTTTCTGTTTTTGGGTCTTTTACTAGTGAGACCTGGTAAAGTTTTCAGACGACGTATTATTTTTAAACGAGGTCCCCGATAACGGGACATAGAAACTCCTTATTCAATTAACAAATAGTGCTAGAAAGAAGAAAGAATAGTATAACCCGTATGAGTACTACTGGAATTCTTTTATATGGAAAACGAAGATCTTTCTCCAATTTGTTATTGATCCTAATAGCTCCAATCATTTCATTCATCCCGTTCCTAGTTGGGAGTAAATGATCATGGCATGACGGACCCGACGAACGATCGTAAGAGTATTCTCCATTCCATCTTGATCCTAACAAAACTTTGTGGATTATGGAAATGAGAGGAACGGAAAAGAGCCAGCTATCGGGATCGAACCGATGACCATCGCATTACAAGTGCGATGCTCTAACCTCTGAGCTAAGCAGGCTCGATGGAATATCATTTCCCATTTCATTGGGGTTAGATCCATAGATTCCTTTGGAATCCTAACGATTATAGCGCGAATCAGATTCAATGACGCAATCCAGATTACGATTACAACGGAACATTGTCTGAATGTAGATTCTTTCAAGGGAAAGAAAGGAGAAGTAAGGGTCAATTGATATCGATCGTTTTACTCACTCTTCCAAATCGACTAGGGGAGGATAATAACATTGCATTTCAAATGGATAAATAATATAATGATTCCAGTCATATTCGATTGGGGTAGAGATAGAGAAGGGGAGAGATGGGTAGAGAAGGGGAGAGAAGGGGAGAGAAGGGGAGTAGGGGAGGATATTTCTCCCACCCAATATTGAGCAAATATCCAATGAATAATGCTGATGGATATTACATAATAGGATTAGATCAAGGTATGATCTTGTTCTTCGAGAAGGGGATATGGCGGAATTGGTAGACGCTACGGACTTGATCGAATTGAGCCTTGGTATGGAAACCTACCAAGTGATAGCTTCCAAATCCAGGGAACCCTGGGATATTTTGAATGGGTAATCCTGAGCCAAATCCGGTTCATGAAGACAATGTTTCTTCTCCTAAGATAGGAAGGGGATAGGTGCAGAGACTCAATGGAAGCTATTCTAACGAATGAATCTCATTTGGTCCAATACTGTAGTTATAGAACGATCTATTTACACCTCAAAAATGGAGAGAGATGTTATATAACATCAGACAAAACTGGCGATCAGAACTTGAATCGTTCCAAGCATTTTATTCATAAGATAGATGCCAGATTCAAGTTGAAGTACTGATTTTACATTAAGTAATCCAATTATGAACTTATCTACTCTAGATGGAGAATTTAATTCTTTTTTGGAATAAATGGTTGGACGAGGATAAAGATAGAGTCCAATTCTACATGTCAATGTAAACAACAATGCAAATTGCAGTAGGAGGAAAATCCGTTGGCTTTATAGACCGTGAGGGTTCAAGTCCCTCTATCCCCACCCAGGTTCGTTCCCGAACGGATTGATCTATCTTCTCCAATTCCATTGGTTCGAATCCATTCTAATTTCTCGATTCTTTTACCTCGCTATTTTTTTTTTTTCATGAAGAGAAGAAATTAGAACATGAATCTTTTCATCCATCTTATGACAAGTTGAGTTGATCTGTTAATAAGTTGATCATATGATCAATTTATTTTGTGATATATGATCTACATAGAATAGATTAGATCATTTTTAAATTATTCAATTGCAGTCCATTTTTATCATATTAGTGACTTCCAGATCGAAAATAATAAAGATCATTCTAAAAACTAGTAAAAATACCTTTTTACTTCTTTTTAGTTGACACAAGTTAAAACCCTGTACCAGGATGATCCACAGGGAAGAGCCGGGATAGCTCAGTTGGTAGAGCAGAGGACTGAAAATCCTCGTGCCACCAGTTCAAATCTGGTTCCTGGCAAGATGTCAATATCCATGTCTCCATATCCATCTATCTAAATCTATTATATCTAGATGTATATCTACATACGGAGACACCCCGATAAAAATAGATAGATGGATCAATCTGTTCTCTCCCTCTTCTTTGCTCATATTGTCCCTCTCTGTCCGTTCCAATTGAATCCCGATACTCTGTACATATAAAAAAGTAGGATCGAGAACTCAGAAGTCAAGATTTGACGGTGGGACTGATAATTCGGCACTAGTCGGAATCTATTCATCCTATTCCATCCGAATCGAAATGGGATAGATTATCCCAATGATAGATCTATTATTGCAGAGTTGAAGTAGATCCAAACGTTGCAGAGGGTATCTCGAAAGTAGATTCGAATTGAGGTTCATAAGATTGATGTAATAACTTTTGACCATAGTTTCTAGTATGAATACTGGATCCAATATGATGATCCCTATGATTTATAGTGAAATATTTTATTCTTTCCTTGTTGGAGTTCGGGCCTCATATATCCATCGAACTATCTTTTCTTTCACGAAGTTTCGTTATAGCATCTATAATAGCCTCTGGTTCAGGTGGGCAATCTGGCGAATAGACACAGGAATTAACTTATCTACTTTGCGAACGGTACTATAATAATCTGTACCAAACATTTCTCTGTGATAGTACATGCTCCAGGGCAACTACATATTTTGGTTCCGGCATTTGTTCGTATAATAAATCTCACTACAGAAGGAGCCTTTTTCATGGTCACAGTCCCCGCTGTTATAATGAGGTAAGCTCGTCTAGGTCCAGATCTTGGTACCGGACCGTAACGATCGGAGTCGAATCGCGAATCTATTAATGAAGCGAATTTGATGAAACCACAATTAATACTGTAAAGGAGCGTTCATAAACTGGAGAGTTTGGCCCAATTCGTTCGACAGATCGTTTGGGGTAGTTGAAATATCTGGATTCAAAATTGTTTGATCGAGTAAAGGTAACTTCATAGGATTCATCATTGGGTTTATGTCATTTTGTACTTACCTCCCCCACTCGGAAATTAAGGACCCAATGTTCCTCTTCGCCACGCATGGACTGAACCAACGATGAAAATAAGCACGAGAATTGAAGCTCCTATAAATGCAGATATACCCTGTATACTAGAACTCATAGCCCATAGAGAAAGGGAGACTGTTCCAACATCAAGAACAACAAGAACTGGAGCGAACATATAATGATCTTAGATCGGATCCAAGTATCTTCCCATTGGTTCGATACTTGATTCGTAACTAGTAGTCCGGTTCTTGACCAATGGGAGCCAAAGCTCTGGAAATCAAGGATGCAAGAATAGGTAGGAATGATACTATATATTAATTAAAATATCCAGCCAGAAAGTATTATATTAGGGAAATAGGAACATGAATATACTCCTTTGAAATAGATAAAATTATTATATTTTTACGTCAACTTCTTCATTATTATCCCACCCACCATGAGTGGAAGACCAAAGGACCGAACAATAAATACAATCAATTCTAATTGATTCACATATTTTGTTTCGTCCATGGCTTATTATCAAATTAATTCAATGAAATGTTATTTGAATGTCTATTGAGAATATTTGACATGAATCAAGTATGAGAGAAAGAATGTAAATGGGTCCCAATCCCGAACTACCCAATTTTAGATCTGAGTCTATACTCATATTATAGAATGAATATGTTGATGATCTTTATCCAGCATCCATGGCTGAATGGTTAAAGCGCCCAACTCATAATTGGCGAACTCGCGGGTTCAATTCCTGCTGGATGCAGCGGAACTGCACATATCCATTATTGATGGAATGGGAAGAAGTATGAAGAATAACACCAAACAATTGAAGCATACCAAGCCTTTCAATAAAATGAATGAAAGGCTTGGTATGCTTCAATTAAGCAATACACGATAACAATCCATCAGAGTATTATCCACCTATTGAAATAGATTCAACAGCGGCTAGATCCAGAGGAAAGTTGTGAGCATTACGTTCGTGCATAACTTCCATACCTAAACTATGATATATCTGTATAATGAAATTGGTATATGATCCGATATAATAATAGCTACAGGCTTTACGGGAAAAAAAGGAGAAAAGGAGGGAAAAAATTTATGGATGAAGTGAAATATCCAGTACTTACGGAGAAAAGTATTCGTCTATTGGAAAGGAACCAATATACTTTTAACGTCGATTCGCAATCGAACAAAACAAAGATTAAAAATTGGATTGAACATTTCTTCGATGTTAAAGTAATAGCTATGAACAGCTATCGCCTCCCTGAAAAAGGAGGAAAGAGAGGGTCAATGATAGGACATCCAATACGTTGTAAACGTGTGATTATTACACTTAGAACCGGTGATTCTATTCCACTCTTTTCAGAACAATAAGATTTCAAATTTGAAACTAAATGGCCATCCGTTCATATAGAATTTTAACTCCGGATACACGCAATAGATCTGTATCAGGTTTCGATGGAAGAGTGCAGTTGGACCCGCAGAAGAAATTGACCTCTGGACAACATCATTGTGGGAAAGGTCGTAATGGAAGAGGAATTATTACTGCAAGACACAGGGGAGGGGGTCACAAGCGTCTGTATCGTCAAATTGATTTTCGACGGAATAAGGAACACATATCAGGAAAAATTGTAACCATAGAATACGACCCTAATAGAAGTGCATACATTTGCAAGGTGCATTACAAGAATGGCGATAAGATGTATATTCTGCATCCCAGAGGGGTCATGATTGGAGATACTATTCTTTCTGGTCCAAAAGCTCCTATATCAATAGGAAATGCCCTACCTCTGAGTGCGGTTTGAATTATTAATTTACGTGATCGGAAGCAACCGATTGGGTTTACAGCGAAACCTATAAATCTATCACTGATCCAACTAGGACACTTTTACGGGACGAACCCCAAAGGGAAACTGAGGATAAATGACAGCAGGTGATTGGATTCAAAAATTGTTCATATCGGATCATTGGTTCCGAAGATATAATAATATGGAGAGGACCTGATTGTTTGTCCGAAGCATGAACAAAATGGGATAGAGGCACCCTCTAAAAAGACAAGTTACTCACATTTGATCTGATGGTCAGAGGCGGATTCGGAGCTGGACAGTGGTAGTAATTCCCAAAATAAAAAGATGGGGAGAGGAAAAAAGTAAAAAGAGAGAGAAGAGAAAAAGATGTTTAATATGCCTCCTACGTTATCCATAACATACGAAAGTATTAGCGTAATTTGATAAAGTCATTCATTCTGAATGCTACATAAAGAATATAAGCCAGATGATGGAATAGAGAGACCTAGGATGTAGAGAATCGGGACATAGAGAATACAATAGATGCTCCTTCTCATCTCGATTATATTTATTCAATATATGTGAATATAATATACATCCAGAAAGCTGTATGCCCTGAGAGAGGCTTGTACAGTTTGGGAAGGGATTTTTATTCATCGGAATAAGAGTCTACTTCAACCAATATGCCCTTAGGCACGGCTATACACAACATAGAAATAACACTTGGAAAGGGTGGACAATTGGCTAGAGCGGCAGGTGCTGTAGCAGAACTGATCGCAAAAGAAGATCGATCGGCCACATTAAGATTACCATCTGGAGAAGTTCGTTTAATATCTGAGAACTGCTCAGCCACAATTGGACAAGTGGGTAATATCACTGCAAACAATAGAAGTTTCGGTAAAGCCGGAGCTAAACGTTGGTTGGGTAAGCGTTCTGAGGTAAGAGGAGTAGCTATGAACCCTGTAGACCATCCTCATGGAGGCGGGGAAGGAAGAACCCCAATTGGCAGGAAAAAACCTGTGACCCCCTGGGGCTATAGTGCACTTGGAAAGAAAAGTCGGAAGAGAAATAGATACAGTGATGCTTCAATCCTTCGTCGACGTGAGTAAGAATGGTTGGATATCCATAAAAAAAAGGAAAGAAAGGTAATTGATCATGGCACGTTCACTGAAAAAAAATCCTTTTGTGGCTAATCATTCATTGAGGAAAATTAAAAATCTAAACATAAAAGAAGAAAAGAAGATAATAGTTACTTGGTCCCGGGCATCTGTCATTGTACCCGCAATGATCGGTCATACAATTGCTGTTCATAATGGGAGGGAACATTTACCCATTTATGTAACAGATCGTATGGTAGACCACAAATTGGGGGAATTTGCACCTACCCTACTTTTTCAGGGACATGCAAGAAACGATAAGAAATCTCGTCGTTAATTGAGAAAGACTTGTCATTCATTAGGGAGGATGGAGTCAATGGGAAATAATAGTCCAGGTCCAGAAATACGAGCTTTGGCGAGAAATATACGTATGTCTGCTCATAAAGCGCGTAGAGTAATTAATCAAATTCGTGGTCGTTCATATGGACAAGCACTTATGATATTGGAACTGATGCCTTATGGGGCCTGTTATCCCATATCACAATTAATTCATTCTGCGGCGGCGAATGCAAATCACAATATGGGTTTGAACAAAGCCAATTTACTCGTTGGTAGAGTCGAAGTGAATGAGGGTGCTGTTTTTAAAAGGATTCAACCTAGAGCTCAGGGACGCGGTTATCCAATAAAGAAACCCACTTGTCATATAACTATTGTATCGGAGGAAATCTCCAGATCGAATGATCCGATTATGTCAATAGAATCCCGAAAAAAAGGATATGTATGGCGCAGAAAATAAATCCACTTGGTTTTAGACTTGGTGTAACTCAAAATGAGCGTTCCCATTGGTTCGCACAACAAAGGAATTATTCCAAAGATCTCCGAGAAGATCAAAAAATACGTACTTGCATTGAAAACTATGTACGAACGCATATAAAGAGCTCCTCGAATTATGGAGGAATTGCACGTGTAGAGATTCGCAGAAAGATCGATTTGATTAAGGTCAAAATCTATATTGGATTTCCCAACTTGTTGTTAATAGAAGGTAGGGGTCAAGGAATTGAAAAATTAAGAAATGATGTACTAAATATGCTCGATTCTGTGGACCGAAAACTTCACATTGCTATAGAAAAAGTTGCGAAACCCTATAGAAAACCTAATATTCTTGCAGAGTATATTGCCCTACAGCTAGAGAAGAGAGTTCCATTCAGAAAAACAATGAAGAAAGCTATTGAACTGGCTGAACGGGAAGAGGTAGAAGGTATTCAGATCCAAATTGCAGGACGTCTCGATGGAAAGGAAATTGCCCGGGTCGAATGGGACAGGGGAGGTAGGGTTCCCCTACAGACAATTCGGGCTAGGATTGATTATTGTTATTATCCGGTTAAAACCATCTATGGAGTTTTAGGGATAAAAATTTGGATTTTAGAAGAGTAGGAATAATTGGTCTTTTTTTTCCAATCTGCCCGATCATGGATCATCAATTCTATCAGATCGAATAGAAATTAGATTTACCATTTTGGAACCGTGCTATGCTTAGTGTGCGACTCGTTGGAATCGAGCTTTTCATTCTTTTCCGAAGTTATGTTATGGAGAACTCGAAATAAGAACGGATTGGTCTCTATAAATAAACTAGAGACAACTCATTGCTTCATATTGCCAAGATCCAATAACTATGGGTAGATACTATCACCTCGTAAATACTTTCTTCCACGAGATAAAAAATGATATGATATTTTGATCTCTCGTGAAGCGAGAAAGGTGTTTGGTAATGCGGAAAAAGAAGAAAAAGGAGAAATATTCTCCAAATATTGTATGGTTCATTAACTACCCTCCAAAAAGCAGTGTGATAAAGCATAAGAATCATCCTGATTCATTCAAGCAAGATTGAAGGAATTCAGTTTATGAAGGAGAAAGAGCTTCGGGTCGATGGAAACTAAGGAAATTGATTCCGTAACAGATGAAAAGAAAGCTCCATTGCGGAGGGAAGACCTGGGCATTTAGATAGAAGCTATGGAACGATGGAACCTATGACTGCATAAGATCATATAGGAATCTTAATCATTCATTGGATAGGATGGCGAAATAAACCAAAAACCAATTAATATCATTGGAGTCTATAGGTAAGTCGACCCCATGGAGCAAATACTGGAAGAGTCAATATTCGCCTGTGAAATTCTTTATTAAGACATTGGATGGAAATGTAAGAGTTATTCGTCCTGTAAATTATATTCTATATACAATATGTGTAATGCATAGATATAGACTCATTTATCTACACATTGATTATTCACGAGGAGCCGGATGAGAAGAAACTTTCATGTCCGGTTCTGGATTAGAGATGGGATCAAAATACTATTAACCATCGACTATAACCCAAAAAGAACAAAATTTCGTAAACAACATAGGGGAAGAATGAAAGGAGTATCTTACCGCGGCAATCGCATTTGTTTCGGTAGATTCGCTCTTCAAGCACTTGAACCCGCTTGGATCACATCTGGGCAGATAGAAGCCGGACGAAGAACGATTAATCGTTATGCCCGTCGTGGCGGAAAAATATGGGTACGTATATTTCCCGACAAACCTATTACAATGAGACCTGCAGAAACACGTATGGGTTCCGGGAAAGGATCTCCTGAATATTGGGTATCTGTCATCAGACCAGGTCGAATACTTTATGAAATGGGCGGAGTATCCGAAACCGTCGCTAGAGCAGCTGCTAGAATAGCTGCATACAAAATGCCTATACGTACTCAATTTGTTACTACTTAACCCAACCCATCCATACAGAATCAAAGAGTTATTTCTGGTGGAAGAAGATTACTAGTTCGTAAGAACTCTTCCTTTTTTTCATGTTATCTGCCGAGGTAAAAAATATTTTGGAGGAAAAATGATTCAGTCTCAAACTTATTTGAATATAGCGGATAACAGTGGAGCCCGAAAAATAATGTGTATTCGAGTTCTAGGAGCAAGTAATCGTAAATGCGCTCATATAGGTGATGTTATCATTGCTATAATTAAAGAAGCAGTACCTAACATGCCCCTGGAAAAATCGGAAGTAGTTAGAGCCGTAGTTATACGCACCTGTAAAGAATTTGAACGTGACAATGGAATGATGATACGATCTGATGACAATGCAGCCGTTGTCATTGATCAGGAAGGAAATCCAAAAGGAACTCGAGTTTTTGGTCCGGTTGCTCAGGAATTGAGACAATTGAATTTCACGAAAATAGTTTCATTGGCTCCCGAAGTATTATAAGTACTGATAGATCTTGTAAGAATCTTTGACTTAAGGTTCATCAAATGGTACATGGATCAATTAAATTCATTGCACCTCAGGCATATTCCTCAAAGAAGATCGAACATGCCTTTTATATCGAGACCAGGAATTCCTAAGAATTCGTTCGTCATGGGTAACGATACTATTACCAATCTAATTACTTCTATAAGAAACGCTGACATGGTAGAAAAAGGAACGGTTCGAGTAACAGCTACTAATATTACCAAGAGCATTGGAAGGATCCTTTTACGAGAAGGTTTTATAGAAGATGTTAGGGAACATCAGGAAGGCCAAAAATCTTTTTTGATATCGACTTCAAAATATCGGAGAAGGAAGAAAAGGACATATATGACCACGTCAAAGCGTACCAGCAAACCTGGTTTGAGAATTTATTCTAATTATCGAGAAATTCCAAAAGTTCTAGGTGGAATGGGGATCGTAATTCTTTCTACTTCCCAAGGAATTTTGACGGATCGAGAAGCTCGACAGAAAAAAATTGGAGGAGAAATTTTATGTTATGTATGGTAATTAATCCAAATGTTGTCCAAAAATATTGATTCTGTAAGATATCCCCATAGTAAGAAAAGTCGGAGCAAGTCGAGACACCATTCATCTTCATCCAAGCACGTTAGTCAAGTTTTTGAATCAAAAGAGGAGGAGATTCGATGAAGAAACAGAATCTGATCCATGCGGAAGGTTTGGTTACTGAATCACTCCCCAACGGTATGTTTCGAGTTCTGACAGATAATGGATGTCAGATTCTGACTCATATTTCGGGTAGGATTCGACGTAATTCCGTACGAATACTACCAGGAGATAGGGTCAAGGTCGAATTAAGTGCTTATGATTTAACCAAAGGACGTATAATATATAGACTTAGCAACAAATCTTCAAAGGATTGAATCACCTTTTGAACATCTGATAGGGATCGAGAATCATAGATGAAACAGACTCTCTGTCTCAGGAAACAAAATGTAATATGAGCAAATTGGAGGGTCACAAATATGAAAATTCGTGCTTCTATTCGTAGAATTTGTGGAAAATGTCGACCAATTCGTAGACGGAAACGAGTTATGATAATTTGTTCTAATCCGAGACATAAGCAAAAACAGGGGTAATCCTCTTCTATATCAATTAACGGATCTAGTGGTAAAATAGATTTCGATATGCATTTTTCGAACTGAACTCATAATGATTAATATGTCAAAAACTATAAAAAGAATTGGTTCACGTAGGAATGAACATCGAGTACTCAAAGGAGTTATTTACGTTCAAGCAAGTTTTAACAATACCATAGTGACTGCTACAGATGTACGGGGACAAGTTCTTTCTTGGTCTTCTGCTGGTGCCTGTGGATTCAAAGGTACAAGGAGAGGTACACCATTTGCTGCCCAGACTGCAGCAGAAAATGTTATTCGTGCATTAATGGATCGGGGTATGGAACGAGTAGAAGTTATGATAAGTGGCCCTGGTCGAGGGAGAGATACAGCATTACGAACCATTCGTAGAAGTGGCATACTATTAAGTTTTGTACGTGACGTAACCCCTATGCCACATAATGGATGTAGACCTCCCAAAAAGAGACGTGTGTAAGAATTGAATGAATTTCAAGAGAAAGAAATGATTTAATGATCTGATCAAATATTCTTGGTATGATTCGAGATGAAATCTCAGTCTCTATTCAGACACTACGATGGAAATGCATCGAATCCAGAGCATACAGTAAGCGTCTTCATTATGGCCGTTTTGCTCTATCCCCGCTACGCAAAGGTCGAGCCGATACAATAGGCATCGCAATGCGAAGAGCTTTACTTGGAGAAGTAGAAGGAACATGTATCACACGTGTAAAATTAGAGAACATAAAACATGAATATTCCGCGATAATAGGTATTGAAGAATCAGTACATGACATTTTGATGAATCTAAAAGAAATTGTACTTAGAAGTGACTCATACGGAATCCGAGAAGCTTCTATTTATATTGTTGGACCCAGAAATGTAACTGCTCAAGATATCATATTACCACCTTCTGTGAAAATAATTGATACTACACAACATATAGCTAGACTTACTAAATCAATTACTTCTGATATCAGATTACAAATTGAAAAAAATCGCGGATATATTATACATAGTCCAAATAATTATCAGGACGGAATTTTTCCTATAGATGCTGTTTTTATGCCTGTTCGCGATGCGAATTATAGTATTCATTCCTATGGGAGCGGAAATGAAATACGAGAAGTCCTTTTCCTGGAAATATGGACGAATGGGGGGTTAACTCCTAGGGAGGCACTTTACGAAGCTTCTCGAAATTTGATCGACTTATTTATTCCCTTCCTGCATGGAGAGGAACAGAACATCGATGGAATGAACAATAAAAAAGGATCTAATATGCTTCCCTTCCCCCTTTCGCACTTATTGACTGATACGGGGGAAACGAAAGAAAAAATTGCATTTCAACTTATTTTCATTGACCAATTAGAGTTACCCCCAAAAATCTATAACTCCCTCAGAAGAGCCAATATACATACATTATTGGACCTCTTAAATTACAGTCGAGAAGATCTAATGAGAATTGAACACTTCGGGAAGGAATCTGTCGAACAGGTATTGGAAGTTCTACAAAAACTTTTTGCAATTGATCCACCCAGGAATTAGTTTCGGGTTCATAAAATGGTTCATTTCATCTCTTCATTTCCTTTCCCCAAGTTCTTTTGGAGAGTCATGAGAATCTTTGACATATCTCTCTTTCGTGGAATATTCGAAAGAAATATCTGACAAGATAGGTATATCTAGGGAGATATAATTTGTCTTAAAGCAACTACTCCCTAGATATATGAATAAAAAAATTAAAATATTTTTATATTCGACAGTTGGATCAAATTGGAAAAGACCTAAAGTTAAAGATTCATCAATAGGCAACGCTGCCCCAATACCCAACCAAAGGGCTACTGCAGTACCGATCAAGGATACTGTTGTAGCTACTGGACGACGAAATGGATTCTGAAATTGATTCACATTCTCTAGAAAAGGCACCGTCAATGATCCCGCGGGTACTGAGCCCATTAAAAGGACACCTAATAATTTGTTAGGTACTGTACGAAGTATTTGGAATACAGGGAAAAAATACCATTCGGGCAATATCTCCAAAGGAGTTGCAAATGGATTTGCTGGTTCACCAATCATTGATGGTTCTAGAACCGCTAAACCTATTGTACATGCAATAGTACCTAAAATTACTACTGGAAAAATATATGAAAGATCATTGGGCCAAGCGGGCTCTCCATAATAATTATGTCCCATACCTTTAGCTAATTTAGCCCTTAATACAGGATCATTTAGGTCAGGTTTCTTTGTTATTGGGATAAGTAGATCTTTATGGATCTATCCCCCGAAAGAACCGGACATGCCAATTTTTATCATCCGGCTCGAACAATAACTGGAGGAAGTATATATCACTTATTTTTCCCGTGATGGAAGACAAATTGGAAAAATAGGAACTAATAATGTCTATGATCATCCATCATTGGTCATTTTATTATTCCAGTTAAATGCTCATGACCCAAGTAAGCTCACAAATTCGATCATGATCGATATGCCTTTTGGACCATCTTAGTCCTTGTAATTTGTGTTTATCACCACGAATAGACCTCAAAAGTTTTTTTGCATACAAGGTATTGACTTGTTATTGATCCGGCCTCTCTCCTTCCTTAGATCCCTTCTTTCACTCCAATAGTTTTCCCATCGAAATGGATGCAAGGGAAATGGATGCATTTTCACACTATGAAAAGGAGAAGTAAAGTCATATAGTCCAATTATTGAATATATGAAAATATTGTCCCATTGTCCGGATCTCACGGAGCCCTTCCTGATTCGGATTCGATCATAGAAAGAATTCTCTTGGAACGGAACAAACTGACCAATGCCTTTCCACCCAGGTGCTAAACTTCCTATTTCTGATAAGGAAATTGGGACAGAGACACATTTTATAAAAAATATTTATGTGGTAGATCGGAGAAAGTATCTGCATGGCCTAATCAATAGTTCAAGTCACACACTCCCATAATCCATCTTCTCCGTCTGAGAATATACTCCAATTATTTGTTTGTATTGGATGAATAATACTCCAAAATCGAAAGGAGAAATCCGAGGACCATATTTTCTATGGATATTTCCATTTTTGAATAAGAAATATTCCTGGCGATGATATATTACTGTCGTTACTCGGAACAATAAGTTATGAATAGTTATTTTCAATCTATCTTTCCTCTCTATAAAGGACCTGGAATACCCTGCTTACGGATCATTAGAAAGTGCATTGGCATAAATACAGCAGTAAGAAGGGGTAATATGAAAGTGTGTAAACTATAAAAACGAGTCAAGGTAGATTGACCCACACTAACACTTCCGCGTAATAATTCTACCAGAGGAGATCCTATTACAGGAATAGCCTCAGGCACACCAGTCACAATTTTCACTGCCCAATAACCAATTTGATCCCAGGGCAAAGAATAACCAGTTACACCGAAAGATACGGTCAACACAGCCAAAATTACACCTGTGACCCAAGTTAATTCACGGGGTTTTTTGAATCCACCTGTGAGATAAACACGGAATACGTGCAGGATCATCATTAGAACCATCATACTTGCCGACCATCGATGAATTGATCGGATTAACCAACCAAAGTTAACTTCGGTCATTAGGTATTGAACAGAGGCAAAAGCTTCTGTAACGGTCGGACGATAGTAAAAAGTCATAGCAAAACCAGTAGCTACTTGTACTAAAAAACAAGTAAGTGTGACCCCCCCTAGACAATAAAATATATTGACATGAGGAGGAACATATTTACTGGCGATATCATCCGCAATCGCCTGAATCTCGAGACGCTCTTCGAACCGATCGTATACTTTATTGAGATAGGTAAACTGAAATTCCCCCTCTAAAAACCGTACATGAGAATTTCCCTTCATACGGCTTGAACAAGAACACGCAAATGTTTTTGGACACGAATAAATAAATTTTGGAAAAGAGATACTTGAGGGTTCGTTGCCTGACCGGCTGGAGAAATGAAGATGATTCGAAACAATCCAGCATTTCTATTAGAAGACTCTATAGTGCCAAAATTAAAAAAAGTGCCAAAATTAAAAAAAAGTGCCAAAATTTCAAGTCGGCTCATCCCTATGATAAATCACTATAGGCCCTTTGAACGATCTTTTACCCTATTCGTGTGATATCAGTTCCCTAGAAAAGAACTAATATAGACGATTTATAGAAATTATCTTGTCGAGATCTCAATAGATGAATCAATCCAAACCTCAGATTTCAATTAGACCCCGATGATTTTATCAAATCCCCAAAAGGTTCTCTGGGTAATAACCTTTTCATTTTCGCTCATTCGACGAAATATGCTAACTAAGAGAAATCAGATACTATATCATTCTTTGGTCATAATCAGCATAATTATGAGAGGGGATAGATCCTTCGATTTATTATAGGAAATACCTCTTTCAATTTCTTTATTGGAAGTCTGGTGACGAGGAAATGATAGGTACAAACCATAGTTCAGATCTTCCCGGAACATATCTATGATAGACCTCGTGCTCTAGAGATTCAATATTCTAGAAATGAAATATCCAACGAGGTAGGACCATCTTGATGAAGATAACAGATCGGTCTTCTGTACTATAAATATGGATCGATTTCAACAAGTCGCACACCCATATTCCAAAAATCCTTAGAGAAAAGTAATTACACGATCAAACTATTGGAACAAGATAAGCTAAAAACTCAAAGCCACTATTTGGTCTGGGTTTGAATCCCTCAGTTCTTCTTTTTTTTCTTCAAGAGCTCACCAGGTGAATTTTGGAGTTCCTCAGCCCCAACTAACCGGAATCCCATCCAATAAAACGGAAGAATTATAAATCTCCAAGATAATAGATAGGAATACTGCAAATAGAGCCATTGCAAAACCCATAAGAGGAGTAGTTCCCCATCCAGGAGCTACTTTACCATATTCTGAATTAAGCGGTTTTAAGGTCGTTCCTACAAGGGTTTCTTTTGGCGTGGTTTTGGAAGTATCATCAATGGTCTGTGTAGCCATAGAAACTATTGTATTGGTTGAGATCTGTTAACTTTGTTATTATATGGTAAACATACCATGATATTGGGATCACCTAATAATGGAAACTGCAACCTTAGTCACCATCTCCATATCTTGTTTACTTGTAAGCTTTACTGGTTATGCCCTATACACCGCCTTTGGGCAACCCTCTAAACAACTTAGGGATCCTTTTGAGGATCACGAGGACTAATTGAAAGAATGACCTTCCCTATAGGGAAGGTCATTCTTTCTTTGATGGGAGAGAAAGAATGACGATTTGGAGAAGCAAAATTATTTTCCCCCTTTAGTCGGAAGTTTGGGTGGTTCTCGGAAGAAAATAGCGAAAAAGATTATCCCTAGGGTCGATACCAACAGGAATGTATAAACCAATGCTTCCATAGATTTGATTTGATCGTAATTTACAATTATGGAGATAGCTTTCGTACTAATATTTATTAGAGAAGAGATAGGAGCAATATCATACCACTTGTCTTTTAGTAGTTGGATCTCCCAGTTTTTGGAATGCTCCAAATTCTATTCGAGCATCCAGATCCGAGTCGATACCAGCAAAAACATCTCTGAATAAGGTCCTAGAACCATGCCAAATGTGTCCAGAAAAGAAAAGGAGAGCAAATGTAGCATGTCCAAAAGTAAACCAACCCCTTGGACTACTACGAAAAACACCATCAGATTTTAGAGTAGCACGATCTAATTCAAAAATTTCACCTAATTGAGCACGTCTAGCGTATTTTTTAACTATAGCAGGATCACCAAAACTGACCCTGTCAAGTCCACCACCATAGAACTCAACAGTTACACCTACTTGTTCAACACTATACTTTGATTCTGCCCTCCTAAAAGGAACATCGGCTTTCACAATTCCTTCTTTGTCCACCAGAACTACTGGAAATGTTTCGAAAAAGGTAGGCATACGACGTACAAAAAGCTCATTTCCCTCCTTATCTTTGAAGATAGGGTGTCCTAACCAACCAACAGCTATTCCATCTCCATTGTCCATTGCACCTGCTCTGAATAACCCCCCCTTAGCTGGATTATTACCAATGTAATCATAAAAAGCGAGTTTCTCGGGAATTTTGGACCAAGCTTCTGATAGGCTTAAATTTTCGGCCAGACCGGCACGAACTCGTCGATCTATTTCTTGTTGGAAGTATCCCTGATCCCACTGGTAACGAGTGGGACCGAATAATTCGACCGGAGTAGTTGCGGAGCCATACCACATGGTCCCAGCAACAATGAAAGCTGCAAAAAACACAGCAGCAATACTGCTGGATAGGACCGTTTCAATATTCCCCATGCGTAATCCTACGTATAAACGTTGGGGAGGACGAACACTGAGATGGAATAGACCTGCTAATATACCCAAAATACCCGCTGCTATATGATGAGAAGCTATTCCTCCTGGAACAAAAGGATCAAAACCTTCAGCTCCCCATGCTGGATCCACTGGTTGTATTTTTCCAGTTAGTCCATAAGGATCAGACACCCATATCCCAGGACCATACAAACCCGTTACATGAAATGCTCCAAATCCGAAACAAGCTACTCCTGAGAGGAATAAATGAATTCCAAATACTTTTGGCAAATCTAAACAACGTTTTCCCGTACGTTCATCACAGAATATGTCCAGATCCCAATATACCCAATGCCAGATAGCTGCCAAAAAGCACAGGCCAGAAAACATGATATGTGCCCCGGCCACACCTTCATAACTCCAAATACCGGGATTAATTACAGTTTCTCCGGTGATGTTCCATCCACTCCATGAATCCTTTATTCCCAAACGAGTCATAAAAGGTATAACGAACATACCTTGTCTCCACATTGGATCAAGAACAGGATCGGATGGATCAAAAACTGCTAATTCGTACAGAGTCATTGAACCAGCCCAACCAGCAACTAGAGCTGTATGCATTATATGTACAGAAATTAACCGTCCAGGATCATTCAATACGACGGTATGAACGCGATACCAAGGCAAACCCATGCAAACACCCCTTTATCGGAAAAAGTAGACACTATGTAACTTTCTCACATTGGATTGGAAGAGATCATGTTATCGAGCTAGACCCGGATCATCTCGAAAGTGAACATCTATTCACTTGGACATTGCTAATGATGGAACAGGTTTGAAACCATTTTGTTCATACATAATAGCAGGGAGAGGCAAAGATATTTTATCGTTTGTATGTACCAATACACAATGTAGGGATTGGTCCCATTTATATTGATAAAAAAAGAGAAAGAAACGAGATCTTCTAATCCTTCCATTCGTTCATGAACGATACCTTTGCAATTTATGGACTAAGTCAGATATAAATTTTGATTAAAAATAGCATTTTTCTACTAAACAGTAATACTTTACTGCGGGAAAAAATAAAATACTGAGCATAGTTCAAATGCTCAGTCAAAATGATAACTTTATCATTTTGTGCTATGCAATGAAAAAAAAGGTCAAAATAGGAAGTATCTAGGTTAATAGGTCTTTTCCGTTCCGTAGAAAGATTCGGGGTTATTCGTTTTCAGGATCAATAGTGGACGAACGGAGAGAGAGGGATTCGAACCCTCGGTACGGATGATCCGTACTACGGATTAGCAATCCGCCGCTTTGGTCCGCTCAGCCATCTCTCCAAGATGGAAGAGTTCATGTATAACAACATGTATAACAAAATGAATGGTGGAGTAAAGGTGTATACCATAGTATGTACAGATTGTATCGGCAATATAATGAATATTGCAATTATTCAGTTGGATAAAGAACAATCCAGTCAATCATATTGTTCATTTCGTTAAAAATAGTTCTGTATGACTGATTTTTTCTGCTTTTCTTGGCCTGGCCGATGGCCAGGCCAAGAAAAGCAGAAAAAATCAGTCATACAGTGCTTGACCTAATTTGATACCTAGAAAAACTGCTGTAAAAGCAAGAAAAGAAGCTATCAAAAATTGGAATTCTATTGCCATATCTTCATTCCCTCCCCAATCAGTTTGATTAAATGCGTTACATGGATTAGTCCATTTATTTATCTCCAGTATCCAATTTTATTATCTAGATATTGAAGGGTTCTCTATCTATTTAGGGTTCTCTATCTATTTTATGTATTATTGTAAATATATCAGTTGCTCAACGCCATAGGTTCCTGATCGAAACTACACCAATGGGTAGGAGTCCGAAGAAGACAAAATAGAAGAAAAGTGATTGATCCCGACAACATTTTATTCATACATTCAGTCAATGGAGGGTGAAAGAAAACCAAATGGATCTAGAAGTTATTGCGCAGCTCACTGTTCTGACTCTGATGGTTGTATTTGGCCCTTCAGTTATAGATAGATAGAGCTTTGGATGGATCAGAGATCCATGTAAAATATCCTTTAACTATTTAAGTTGATAATGTAACGAATAAAACCCACCTGTATCACTAAACTATACACGCCACAATCCCATTGACGGATATTCCGTCACTTCTTTCCTTCCACATTTGAATCCAAATTCCGGAATTCCTTTCTTCTCTCTCTTCTATTTCCGAGAGAGAAGAAAGGATTCTATCCATTCTAGGTTTAGAAATTCTAGGTTGTTCTTTCCCTTTATCAAGGAATTTTTTTTGCTCAACTCCTCTAATCTTCTAATTGAATTCTTTCTAATTTATTTTAGAAAGATCTTCCTCTTACAGGAAGAAAAAGAGCCATAAACTGGAATGGCTCCATATTCTTAGCTCTCAATCTTTGTTGATCTCTTATAGTAATCACATCTTGAGGTTTGCAAGGGTAACTTGGTATATCTACCATATGGTCATTGACCCGGATATGTCCATGATTCACTAATTGTCTAGCTCCGGGAATAGTGGGAGCCATACCCAATCGAAAAAGAATATTATCCAAACGCATTTCAAGTAATTGCAATAGGACCTGACCCGTTGAGCCTTTGGCTCTTCTAGCAATACGAACATATTTCAGCAAATGATCTCAGGCATAACTTGTCTCCATTCGCTTCGTATCAGCTCAGCCCGGAGTTTCCAGTATAGCGATCCTTACCCTACGAGCTACTATAATGTTCTCAACTTGATATCTATAAAGATAGATGGATCATCCATATCCAATTAATTTGTTGTCCATCTACCATAGTAAACTCACTCATTCATATATGATGAGGGGGCCCTTTTAACTCAGCGGTAGAGTAACGCCATGGTAAGGCGTAAGTCATCGGTTCAAGTCCGATAAAGGGCTCATGTTTCCCACGAAGAAAGAGGGCTCGGGTGTCCATTTATATTACATAGATAGAAATATTTTCACCGAAATATGAAAATGACAACGAATCGGATCCAGTCCGATTTTTTTTATCTTCTTTTATGGGCGAACGACGGGAATTGAACCCGCGCGTGGTGGATTCACAATCCACTGCCTTGGTCCACTTGGCTACGTCCGCCCCGGAAAAAACCAATTTATCTATCTACAGTCATTTCTTCCAAGAATAAAAAATGAGCTAACGTTTGTTCTTATGTGGGTCGGTGACCTCTGATAGGGGATCAAAGCAAGATCGATGACTAACTCTCAACTCTCGCACAAGTTGTATGGCTTATTATCAAATATGTGATAAATATGAAGTATTTCGTATTTATCCCGGAGAAATATCCCGATCCCATCTTCCCTCCGTTCTTTTTAACGTGAAAGAAGAATATTTCTTCTTTCGTATCGATCCTTTGTCTATTCACTCATGGGCGATAATTATTGTTTTTCCCTATCAGATTTTAGTTTTCAACTAACACAGTTTTGCAGATTGGTTCGGTAGATCCCACGTTATTCGAGTTGTAACGAACGGGCCATAACCATTAAAATGGTTCGGTGTAAATGGAATAGATCGAGATCTATCTCGAGATTTATTGTATGTTTTATCTTGATACTAAGATCTTGTCCATTTGAACAACTCTGGGCAGGGTATTTGATCGGAGAGTCGTTGTTTAAAATGATCAAGGTTGTGGCTGTGTCGACAAGTTCGACCCTATTCGCTTATCATATATTCAGATTCGATGAATCTAGACCATTTGAACTTGTATCCTTCCTTCTCGTATTAGAAGGTATAGGGTTTTCCAATCTGGAAAATTTTGTTATCTTACATGCACGGTTAGGATACAATCAAGTTCTTTGTTATATTATTATGCAGGTTATGGGACAAAGATACAAATTTAAAGGCTCATCTACCGACGGAGATAGTGAACATTTGATGAATCAAATATAAATTTGATTGTTGTCTTTCAGTTAATTCGTTTGAAAGTTTAGGTCAAGCGAACGAACAGAATTGGTAGGCGTCAATCGATCCGTGGAACGTATCAAATCTTTCACGTATAAGTTCGTTATGAGATGAGCCCACTCATCTCACAATGATATAAAATAATTTCGGACAGATCTATTGCCGAGTAGATATCTATTTGTAACGGGGCAGAAAGCAGCTTATTTTGGGTCGCTGTCCACATAATTTCTGGACAAGGGGTAATAGTTTCTTTCGTCCCAACCCAACAGACTTCTTTATTCTATTGTTTGTTCCAGAACGCATTCCATTAAATATGTGTATTCTATAAAATAGTGGGGTAGATTCAAGCAAACGTTGGTCCAGATGTAGATCTAATATGCATAGCCGGTAGATTGCATTTTTGTGATATGTTACCAGAACGGAACTAGAAGCAAGGAAGAGTGTTTGTCCCAATATGAAAATATTGGGTCTCAAAAACCATGTGATGATCTTAGGTGAAGAAAGAGAACGAACCAAAGGTTCGCCTTTAGCTAGGATGGATCAACTCCAGAGAATTTATCTGCCCAGGATATTTGGAATATCCGTCGTACTTGCCACTTCTATGGTTCAAAAATAGGCTCGATTTACCGCACATAACTTATTGTAGAGAATCCTAGTTGATCAAGATCTTCGCCCCGATATTTAGCAAAGGGATAGATACATCCGGGATTTTCGATTGAACGGAAATTTTGTTCAACCCCAACGGAATGCGTTGCGTTTGGATGGAGCTAAAAGTCACATGTCCGATCGATACTTTGACTGCTCTATGGATTGCTTGGAACATATGATATTCGAGAGAACTCTCGAATTTTTCGAAGAACTAGCGATAAAAAAAAAATAAAATAGTTTATAGGTTTGATCATCTGGTATCGGATCAATCTCGATCGATCCAAAATACTAATATGCCTGCTCTGGTCCAACGTTCCCATCCATCCATCGATCTCGATAAGGACATGAGATTGATATGATCTGAAAGACTTTTCAAGGCCAAGTCATAGGGACGGACTATGAGGGGATATATATAAATAGTATCACTTAGTGGAATGTATAGGGCTATACGGGCTCGAACCGTAGACCTTCTCGGTAGAACAGATCAAAGTTCTTATTATCAAAATAATTTGAACTGTTCCAAGAACCCAACATGCATTTTCTCGCATTGGGCTCTTTCATTAACTGATGGAAAGATCGGTTAGTCTGCCATTCTCCTCTTTCCGGTAAGATACTAATATGGCTCCGTGTGCTCCAAATTCTTACCCTTCGGAAGCAATCCCAAAGTTATTCAAAAGGTTTCTTTGACGTAGGTCTGCCTTGCTCGGGCATAGATTGACTCAAATAGAGTCTCTTCTATCGCTCCAAAAGTAAAATATGACACTTCATACACCTAAAAGTTCATAGAGCGAAAAGAATCTATTTTGAGGTCCCCGTATTATACTCATTATGCCTGGCATTGAACGGAGCTGGGATTGACCATATCAATTAGATCCATAATTCGAATCAGATCGAACTTCATCTTTGTCATGCTATTGTTCCCCAGAGAAACAAATTTATAGAGTAAGACTATTTCACATAGAATCTATTTCGTGGATCGGACGAATCGATAAACTCTCCCGAAAACCATTGGCGCACGTGTAAACGAGGTGCTCTACCTTGCTGAGCTATAGCCCTTCCTTGCCAGTCTTGGTGATACACTACTATACTAACCAGATGGATCACTTTATGTCAAGGTAGATATTTCATGATCCAATACTATGATCCAATACTATGATCCAATACGTTCCAATAAGTTCGATCTGTGCCAGGGACACATACATTGTCTATACATTTAATTCGATTTCGATTTAGAATCGTTTATAAATCCAACTCTACCTATGAGAATAAATGACCCACTTAACTCAGTGGTTAGAGTATCGCTTTCATACGGCGAGAGTCATTGGTTCAAATCCAATAGTAGGTAAACTTATTAGATGCCATCGAGTTTTCAATGGTATCTAATAAGTTTTACTCCACGTGTTTGGATCGAGGCGGAACATTGAATCATTTTTCAGATCATTATAGAAAATGTTAATTAGAGACGGGGGGGCTAGCATTGATAGCCTCTAATCGTGTTCTAGCCCTTTTCAGAGCTACATCAGCCTCAATTGCTTGTCTTTTGCCTTCGGCTCGAGCTAAGTCAGCTTTAGCTATTCGAAAATTTTCCTGGGCTTCTTGGGGATCGATGTCAACATCTCTCTCTGCATTATTTACCAATATAGTGATTCTATCACTGTCTATCTTGGCGAAACCGCCCATCATAGCCATAGTGGACCACTGCCCATTGAGACGTATTTTCATAACTCCTATATCTACAGCTGCCACAAGTGAAGCATGATTGGGTAATACGCCAATTTGACCACTATTAGTAGATAGAATTATTTCTTTAACTTCTGAATCCCAAATGACTCGATTAGGAGACAGTACACGAAGATTTAGGGTCATTTTCAGAATTAACTTTCCATGTTGGAGTTTATAGCCTTCGCGGTAGCTTCATCAATATTACCCACCAAATAAAAAGACTGTTCGATAAGACCATCTAATTCTCCAGAAAGGATCATTTGAAAACCTCTAATTGTTTCCATGAGACCCACATATTTGCCCGGGGAACCTGTGAATACCTCTGCTACGAAAAAGGGTTGTGATAGGAAACGTTCAATTTTTCTTGCTCTTGCCACGATTAAACGATCTTCCTCTGATAATTCATCCAGTCCAGGAATAGCTATAATGTCTTGAAGTTCCTTATAACGTTGTAAAGTTTGCTTAACCCCTTGTGCAGTTTCGTAATGTTCTTCGCCTACGATCCAAGGTTGGAGCATAGTCGATGTTGAATCTAAAGGATCCACTGCTGGATAGATACCCTTCGCAGCTAATCCTCTCGATAGTACGGTAGTAGCATCTGAATGTGCAAATGTCGTAGCAGGAGCAGGGTCGGTCAAGTCGTCAGCAGGTACATAAACTGCTTGAATCGAGGTTATGGATCCCTTTTTTGTGGAAGTAATTCTCTCTTGCAAAGAACCCATTTCCGTGCTAAGAGTTGGCTGATAACCCACGGCGGAAGGCATTCTGCCTAATAGGGCGGATACCTCTGATCCCGCTTGGACAAAACGGAAGATGTTATCAATAAATAATAGTACGTCTTGCTCATTGACATCTCGGAAATATTCGGCCATGGTTAGAGCAGTTAAACCGACTCTCATGCGAGCTCCCGGTGGTTCATTCATCTGACCATAGACCAGAGCCACTTTTGATTCTGATATTTTTTGTTCATCAATTACTCCCGATTCTTTCATTTCCATGTAAAGATCATTCCCTTCACGGGTACGTTCTCCTACTCCTCCAAATACAGATACCCCTCCATGAGCCTTAGCAATGTTGTTGATCAACTCCATAATGAGTACTGTTTTACCCACTCCAGCTCCTCCAAATAAACCAATTTTTCCCCCACGGCGGTAAGGAGCCAAAAGATCTACTACTTTAATGCCTGTTTCGAAGATGGATAATTTTGTATCCAACTCTGTAAAGGCGGGAGCAGGTCTATGAATAGCAGATGTTATGCCAGCATCCACAGGACCCAAATTATCGACAGGTTCTCCAAGAACATTGAAAATTCGTCCGAGAGTAGCTCCACCAACTGGAACACTTAGAGGAGCTCCCGTGTCAATCACTCTCATTCCTCTCGTCAAACCATCTGTAGCACTCATAGCTACAGCTCTAACCTTATGATTTCCTAATAATTGTTGTACCTCACAAGTAACCTGAATTTCTTGACCGGCTGTACCTTGACCCTTAACTGTCAATGAATTGTAAATATTAGGCATATTACCTGGAGGAAAAGAGACATCCAGTACTGGGCCAATGATTTGAGCAATACGTCCCACATTTTTTTCTACACGTGCGGAAACCCCAAGAACAAGAGGATTTTTTCTCATACAAAAATGGAAATTATTTTCATGAATAATATATAAATATGATTTTGCCAATATCATCAATAAAAAAAAATGTTCCATATTGGGTCGATCAGACCAGTAAATAAGAAATGGAAGTTACCACCTTGGTAAAATCCAACTTTATTGAAAAGTTTAAATTCATCCATATTTGGAATATGAAGTAGGTAGATGGATATGAATAAGGATCATGAGGAAGTCTTCGATTTATCTATAACTAGAACCAATTTCTCCATAACTAAAACCGAAAATACTTCAAAATTATGTCCAGATCATCTGTGAAATATGAAACTTGATATTCATGACCTTTCTCTCATTGATCATTATCTCTTCTCTTCATACGCACATCTGTATATGTATTTTCGGACAATTCGCACCATTATGGTCAAAGGTCAATTCGGTTCCTTGATTTCATTCATGAACTAGTTTAACCACTGAAAGGTTCTCGGGTCAATCCATGGAGGAAGAACTTCAAGAGCAAAGATTGGGTTGCGTCATACATAAAGAACATTATACAATGAGAGTGTATCTAGCACCCCAATAACGGACGACTTTTTGTAGGATATTTCTTTCAAAATTGATTGTTTACGTTCGGTCCATGTCGAGCAGACCTCGTCCTTGCGAGAAATAATTATTAATAAAGGAGGGACTTATGTCACCAAAAACAGAGACTAAAGCTAGTGTCGGATTCAAAGCTGGTGTTAAAGATTACAGATTAACTTATTATACTCCTGAATATCAGACCAAGGATACAGATATCTTGGCAGCATTCCGAGTAACTCCTCAACCCGGGGTGCCACCTGAAGAAGCGGGAGCAGCAGTAGCTGCTGAATCTTCCACCGGTACATGGACCACTGTTTGGACCGATGGACTTACTAGTCTCGATCGTTACAAGGGGCGATGCTATGATATCGAGCCCGTTCCTGGAGAGGAGACTCAATTTATTGCCTATGTAGCTTACCCCTTAGACCTTTTCGAAGAAGGTTCTGTTACTAACTTGTTCACTTCCATTGTAGGTAATGTATTTGGATTCAAGGCCCTACGGGCTCTACGTTTGGAAGATTTGCGGATTCCCCCTGCTTATTCCAAAACTTTTCAGGGTCCACCTCATGGTATCCAGGTTGAAAGAGATAAATTGAACAAATATGGTCGTCCTTTATTGGGATGTACTATCAAACCAAAATTGGGTCTATCAGCCAAAAACTATGGTAGAGCAGTTTACGAATGTCTCCGTGGTGGACTCGATTTTACTAAGGATGATGAGAACGTAAATTCCCAACCATTCATGCGCTGGAGAGATCGTTTTGTCTTTTGTGCGGAAGCAATTTATAAGGCTCAGGCTGAGACGGGTGAAATTAAGGGACATTATTTGAATGCTACTGCAGGTACATGTGAAGAAATGATGAAAAGGGTAATATTTGCAAGAGAATTGGGAGTTCCTATCGTTATGCATGACTATCTGACGGGAGGTTTTACCGCAAATACTTCTTTGGCTCATTATTGCCGAGACAACGGCCTACTTCTTCACATTCACCGCGCGATGCATGCAGTTATTGACAGACAAAGAATTCATGGTATGCATTTCCGGGTACTGGCTAAAGCATTGCGTATGTCCGGTGGAGATCATATTCACGCCGGTACTGTAGTAGGTAAACTTGAAGGGGAACGAGACGTAACTTTAGGGTTTGTTGATCTACTGCGTGATGATTTTATCGAAAAAGATCGAAGTCGTGGTATTTACTTCACTCAAGATTGGGTATCTATGCCAGGTGTTCTGCCCGTAGCTTCAGGAGGTATTCACGTTTGGCATATGCCTGCTCTGACCGAGATCTTTGGGGATGATTCCGTACTACAGTTTGGTGGGGGAACTTTGGGACATCCTTGGGGAAATGCACCTGGTGCAGTAGCTAATCGGGTTGCTCTAGAAGCTTGTGTACAAGCTCGTAATGAAGGACGTGATCTTGCTCGTGAAGGTAATGAAGTGATCCGTGAAGCTTGTAAATGGAGTCCTGAACTAGCTGCTGCTTGTGAAATATGGAAGGAGATCAAATTTGAATTTGATGCGATTGATGTCTTGTAATCCAGTGACTTTCGTTCTACCAATCGGACTCGGCCCAATCTTTTACTACTACCCCAAATATTAGTCCAAATCGTAAGCGGAGATATGGGATTTCAGATATCAATATATGGAAATTCCCTATTTTTATATCTATATAAAAATATCTATGTAGATATTGATATATAGATATTTCCAAGGTTAAATAACTCTGTTTGAGATATTTAACCTTGGAAATTTTTTTGGGTCAAGCATTCGATAACGAATCCTATTCATCCTTTACAATGATCTTATAGATCATTCGATAGGGTTGGTAGCTCAGTGGATCAGAGCTCATGGTTCCGGACCGTGAAGTCAAGGGTTCAAATCCCTTCTAGCCCAAAAGATGTTGTATTTGAAATTCAAATTCCTTTCCATCGCGGTATAGGAGAGAATCTTTCTTTATAATAGAATAAAGTATTCTATCATAATCCCGGATCGATACTTCAGATTCCTAATCAATAATGAATGGAAATGATTTCTCAATGATTCATTCCACTATTGATTAATAATTTTCATCATTGTATTTATACTTATACGACTTCTCTTCATACAAAATAAGATAGGAAAAGTAACAAATTTCACCTTTATATGGAAGGAAAACTCTATGTCTATAAAGGAGTGGTTCGAAGACAAGCGTAAAATAACTGCATTACTAAAAAATTCGGTCGAAAGGGATAGTAAGGATGCCAATGAGACGGAGAAAAACAAGAATAAAAGTATTGATTACGCTAAAATTAAGAAGTTATGGGCTCAATGTGATAATTGCGAGAACTTGCTATATCTCAGATTCTTGAGAGAGAATCAAAGTGTTTGTAAAGAATGTGGATATTATCTGCAAATGAATAGTTCAGATAGAATAGAACTTCCAATTGATCGTGACACTTGGCGTCCTATGGATGAAGACATGTACACTCTAGATGTTCTTCAATTTTATTCTGAGAATGAACCTTCTCATTCTGATAATCTTAATTCTGAGGATGAATCTTATAAGGATCATATCACTTTCTATCAAATAGAGACAGGTTTAACTGATGCTATTCAAACAGGCATAGGTCAATTAAATGGTATTACTATCGCACTCGGAGTTATGGATTTTAAGTTCATGGGAGGTAGTATGGGCTCTGTAGTAGGTGAGAAAATAACCCGTCTGATCGAGCGCGCTACCGCGGAATCTCTTCCATTAATTATTGTGTGTGCTTCCGGAGGAGCACGTATGCAAGAAGGAAGTTTTAGTTTAATGCAAATGGCTAAAATAGCTTCTGCATTATATATTCATCAGAAGGAGAAAAAGTTGTTATATATATCGATTCTGACGTCACCGACAACTGGTGGAGTGACTGCTAGTTTTGGCATGTTGGGAGATATTATTATTGCCGAACCTAAAGCGTACATTGCATTTGCAGGTAAAAGAGTAATTGAACAGACATTAGGTCAGAAAGTGATTGAAGATTTTCAGGTGACTGAGCATTTATTTGGTCATGGTTTATTTGATCTGATCGTTCCACGTAATCTCTTAAAAGGTGTTCTGAGTGAACTATTTTGGTTTTACGTTTTACGGTCTTCCTTGTAAATAAATAAAAAGAAAAAAATGAACGTTGAGTTTCCTTATCAGGAAAAAGGATCAAATTGAGTTCCTTGTAACGGAAGTGACAGTGATACAGTTTCTTATCGCGGCGAAGGAGAGAATTGCTTTTCACCCCCTTCTTATTAATAATTTATGATCCTCGAGCCTATACTAACAATCCATATAGCCAATTCTCCGCTTTCAGAAATCAGATAAATTTTGGTCAGGATTCATGTTCTTCCACTATTTTACTTATATAGTAAAAAAAATAATGGATCTCTATATTGTAATATAGAACTCATTGTTGAACTCATCGAGATCTTATTAAAAAAAAATTGCCCCAACTGGAAATGCTTTTTTAGCATTTTCGGGAGAGACGGGGAAAGGAACAACGAACACTTGCATACATGTATTCTATGAAGAAGGACGAATGGGACCGCTTATTTGGTCCCATCACTTATTTGACCTTATAATTATTCTTTGTAATATGGATAAACATTTCATTGATTAAGTAAGGTACTCGTTCTATGATAATTCCTAACCTACTCCCTAACCTACTCCCTATCCTACCCTCTATTTTGGTGCCTTTAGTCGGCTTATTACTTCCGGCAATTACAATGGTTCTTTCTCATCTGTATATTCAGAATGACGAGATTTTATGAATCTGATCAAATCAGATTTAATAAATGGGTTTAGATCTTTCAATTGCAGAACAGATAGGATATCTATATCTATTTTAGATGATATAAGATAGAACTCTTATAGACACAAAATAGGTATAAATATCCAAATTATATATCCTATCTATATATATACATGAATATGGATATTTATTCATATACATATACAGATAGGATATACACATATGTCAATAAATAGGTATGGGTCAATATGTTAATGTGGTCGGTTTTCTTTTTTCATACGGTATAGATATATATTCCAGGAGATATTTATACTCCACTGATCCAATGTTGTTTCTCAAATTGATAAATTAGGGAAGGACCCATTTGAAATGGATGGTAAGAATGGACAAGAAGACAAACTTGGCTGACTTAACTGAAAATTTATCTATCTATATAGATAGTTCATAAGAGTTTGGGAACCAAAGGATAAAAAAGTTGGCTATTCCCTCAACTTCAATAGGATGGAATTGAATACAATTTTTTATGAATCGTCGATCCAAATGGCTCTGGATAGAACCTATAACAGGGTCTCGAAAAAGAAGTAATTTCTTTTGGGCTTGTATCCTTTTTCTGGGTTCACTAGGATTTTTCCTAGTCGGGATCTCGAGTTATTTTGGTGAGAACCTGATACCCCTATTGTCATCTCAGCAAATACTCTTTGTTCCACAAGGAATTGTAATGTGTTTTTATGGTATTGCAGGTCTGTTCATTAGCTCTTATCTGTGGTGCACAATTTTGTTCAATGTGGGTAGTGGCTATAATAAGTTCGATAAAAAAAAAGGAATTGTATGTCTTTTTCGTTGGGGATTTCCCGGAATAAATCGTCGTATTTTCCCACGATTTCTTATGAAGGATATTCAGATGATCAAAATGGAAATTCAAGAAGGTATTTCCCCTCGTCGTGTTCTTTATATGGAAATAAAGGGCCGACAAGACATTCCTTTAACTCGTACTGGTGATAATGTGAACCTAAGGGAGATCGAACAGAAAGCCGCTGAATCAGCCCGTTTCTTGCGTGTATCCATTGAAGGGTTTTGAAATCGGGGGTGTCTTTATCCTCGACATACATTCAAATGTAAAAACATTTGAATATGGATCGAATCAAGGAACATGAATCAATATCCAATCAGGAAATTTCAATAAATATTCCATTTTCATACAATGAAATTTCAATAAATATTTCATTGTATGAAAATGGAACGATATAGGATCTTTACGAACAATATACTATTTTTATGAAATAGTAAATGATCTCCTTATGCTCCGTCTCACCCATTTTGAACAAACCTTTTACTTTTTTCCCGAGGATATTTTTTTGATCGGGATCAAACAATTACGCAATAGATCAATCTATGGATCCCATACCTCATTCTATCACTCGTACTTTGTCTAGATTTCGGACAGAACTGACAAGTGAATCAGGTTCGTTAGCAATTCACGAATTGGAAGTGTCCGAATATAAAGCATCAGCTTCCCTACGATATCTCGCATGTTTAGTAGTAATGCCTTGGGTAATTCCTATTTCATTACGGAAAGGTTTGGAGCCTTGGGTTACAAATTGGTGGAATACGGTTAAATCTCAGAAAATTTTTGATTATCTCCAGGAACAAAATGCTCTGGGAAGATTTGAGAAAATAGAAGAACTATTCTTGTTAGAAAGAATGGTGGAAGATTCTTTGGGAACACATTCACAATCTCTTCGTATAGAGATTCACAAAGAAACGATCCAATTGGTCGAAATGTACAATGAAGATTGTATCCAGATAATATCACATTTATTAACAAATCTAATAGGTTTTGCTTTTATAAGTGCTTATATCATTCTGGGTAAGAATAAACTCGCTATTTTCAATTCTTGGATCCAAGAATTCTTCTATAGTCTGAGCGATACAATGAAAGCTTTTCTAATTCTTTTAGCAACCGATCTATGTATTGGGTTTCATTCACCCCATGGTTGGGAACTTATTATCGATTCGATCTCCGAAAGTTATGGATTTGCCCATAATGAACGAATCATATCTGGTCTTGTTTCAACTTTTCCAGTCATCTTAGATACGATTTTTAAATATTGGATCTTCCGTCGTTTCAATCGTATATCTCCTTCACTTGTAGTAATTTATCATTCGATGAATGAATAAAGAATAGGTAGGTTTTTTTCTCCGACCGAAACAATTGAAACAGAATAATAAAGTGTTTTCCGTGTTCAGGAATTAGCTATTCCTCCCCTTCATTCTTCTCCTGGTGCGAGACTTCCGATTTCTTCTTTTTAGGTTTGGTTGAATCAATATAGTAGCAGAATTTTTGACAGGTAACTATGATAGCTACCTACTCTCACCCCAAAAATGATTTGGAACCAATAATTGAACCATGCAAAATAGAAATACTTATGAATGGGCGAAAAAGATGACTCGGTTAATTTCCGTCCTGGTCATGATACATATCATAACTCGGACATCCATTTCGAATGCATATCCCATTTTTGCACAGCAGGGTTATGAAAATCCCCGAGAAGCCACTGGACGTATTGTATGTGCCAATTGTCACTTGGCAAAAAAACCTGTGGATATTGAGGTTCCACAGTCCGTGCTTCCCAATACCGTATTTGAAGCAGTTGTTAAGATCCCCTATGATATGCAGATGAAACAAGTTCTTGCTAATGGCAAGAAAGGGGCTTTAAATGTAGGAGCTGTTCTAATTTTACCCGAGGGCTTTGAATTAGCCCCTCCGGATCGTATTTCCCCTGAGATTAGACAAAAGACGGGTAATCTTTATTTTCAGAACTATCGTCCCAATAAAAAAAACATTATTGTAATAGGTCCTGTTCCCGGTCAAAAATATAGTGAACTTGTGTTCCCCATCCTTTCACCAGATCCTTCTACTGATAAAGAAGCTCACTTCCTGAAATATCCCATATATGTGGGTGGCAATAGAGGAAGAGGACAAATTTATCCCGACGGGAGTAAGAGCAACAATACGGTCTATAGTGCTTCAGCAACAGGAAGAGTGAGCAAAATTTTACGTAAAGAAAAGGGTGGATATGAGATAACTATCGATAATACATCAGACGGTGGGCAAGTGGTTGACATTGTACCTCCAGGACCGGAGCTTCTTATTTCAGAAGGCGAATTGATCAAGGTCGATCAGCCATTAACGAATAACCCTAATTTGGGTGGATTTGGTCAAGGAGATGCAGAGATAGTACTTCAAGATCCATTACGTGTTAAAGGTCTTTTATTATTCTTAGCATCTGTCATTCTGGCACAGATATTTTTGGTCCTTAAGAAGAAACAATTTGAGAAAGTTCAATTGGCCGAGATGAATCTTTAGGTCCATAGATTTTTGAACATGAAGTTTACTTATTGATTCAAAAATGAATACCCCTTCGGAGCCTTTTATCCTTCTTCTCCCTTATATATTCTTGAGAAAATGTTCATTTAGATATATCTAAATTGGAATAAAATTGAAATAGGGAGTGACTCCATAAGCACTGGAACAGATCAACTTGTTGAACGATCCCCGATATGCTATATCGTGTACTATATACATGCCATTCCCTCCTTTCCTTGTCCAAACGATCCGGAAAATAGAGATAGATCGTAGGGAGGAGAGATGAGGAGAATAACTAAGCAATCTTGGAGAAGATTCCTATTTTCTCTGATCCCATTCTCCTATTTCATTATTCGAAGAACTAATTGGGTTTCCGATCTTGTCCTATTCGTCAATTCCTTCGTAATTTGAAGATTATTTTGTACGTTATACTGAAAATTCCTAAAGAAGGAAGAGCAGACAAGTAAGGGGCAATATCACTCATAAAAAAAACCTATAAAACTTTTGATAGGGTTTGTTCCTAATGAGAGAAAATGAATAAAAGGTGTTTTTCCTCCTCTTTTATTTTGTAAGCCAAAAAAATAGAAGAAAAGATTCTATATGCACATTTATATTCTCATAGTTCGGGTTTTTACAAAAACTTCGCATAATCTTCCATCAGAGAAATGAGCAAATATTTAGTACTTAATATTCTCCGTTTTTCTGTTGTTCCTTCGACATATATTGAAATTTGATCGATCCAAATTTTTCTTCCGATCATATAGCGGAAGAATAGATTGACTCATCACTTGACTGAAAGACATTGAATGAAGTAAATGACAGAGTCATTTTATTTGTACGAATCTTCTCTTCTAATTCAGATTAATATAGAAAGAATCTCAAAAAGAGATTTCGATAAGGCCTTACCCTTCTTTGAAGGGTAAGGCCTTATCGATTTTTCACTTTCGCATGTATACTATTTCCCACAGTAAGTGCATTTCCCCTACTATAGGGATGACCCTAATCCGGAATATGAACCATAGAAAAAGACACCCAGTAGACCAATCACGATAATACCAGTTACAGTACCTATCAACCAAAGAGGGATCCTTCCAGTGGTATCGGCCATTTCTCTTACTCCCTTTCACATTTTCTTAAGTGGTCATACTCGAGACATAAACAGTCATAGCATAGATAATTATGCGTATTGGATCTCTTCGAATGGAGTGAGAATATTATCATTGTTCCTAATTGAAAAAATAATTGGAGAATGGAACAGCAAGTACAAAAATTAGTAGCAACCCCCAGTAGAGACTGGTACGATTCAATTCAACATTTTGGTCGTTCGGGTTCGGTTGTGTCATATCTACATACTTCCTCTTCTTTTAGTATAGAGTTTATCGTTGGATGAACTGCATTGCCGATATTGATCCCAAGAAAAAAACTGTAGGGATAGCTAGCCCGTGAACGGCCAACCATCTAACTGTAAAAATTGGATAAGTTCTATCTATAGTCATTAGTGCCTCCTAAAAAGATCTAGTAAATTCATCGAGTTGCTCTAACGGATCGAAACGGCCAGTTACTAATGGAACCTCTTGTCGACTTTCTGTGAAATACTCATTTGGCCGGGGGCTCCCGAACACATCATAAGCCAAACCCGTGCTGACAAATAACCAACCTGCAATGAATAGAGAAGGTATGGTAATGCTATGAATAACCCAGTATCTAATACTAGTAATAATGTCAGCAAAGGAGCGTTCTCCCGTATTCCCAGACATGCTCAGCTCCATATATTATTGTAAAGTCAGTCAAGGGGGAATTGATCCCATGAAAGATAGAGATAAGGAAATGGAAAACTACTGATATCTTCTCCAATCCTTGTTCGATTGTCAATGTTATACCAAGGGTATCTTTAAAGTCTACTGGACCAGTATAGCTAGCTTTCTTCTGACACAGCAATACAATTTTGATGAGTATCGAGAAGGAACGGGATAGAATGATTCTGTTCCTGCCAGCAGTTATTCTATCTCTGTTTGGTCGACTAAATCCCAACAGAAAGAAGAAAGAGAATATTGCATGTTCCGAGGTCCGTCCGGGCGTAAGGAACCCCAACTCCCTCAATCGATGTTGTAACAATAGCATAGACCGTGGAAATTTTCGATTGGAATTAGCTTCTGCATACGGCTTTAGAACCGAAAAAGAGGATGAGTGCCGCGCTTGCAAAGGATATCAATCACTATCAATAAAACTCATCCAGAATATTATTCTTTTATATTCTTCCTTTTTCATTTCGACATGACATTATGCCCGTGTAGATGAACCCAGTAATTCAAATTGCACGGGGATCATTGGTGCTACGCAGATGTATGTTGCTTTTCCAATAGTATCCGGCACAGATGGAGTTATGCCACAGACTTATTATATAGTACCTTGTATTAACGAGTAGGTGTTACTTATTAGATAAAACCAAGTGGATAGTGCAATAGAACCTAGTCAATTTTAGGTATGTGAAATTACAAGTTACTCTTTGCAATAGGTGGAATTTCTGTAATATCGGGCTCTACTCGCTCTAATAATGAATATTGAAAAAACCTAATCCGTCTAGAGGGTCGAATGATTGGATCAATAAGATCGAGAAATGAAAGGACAAACTGGATATTCATATTCTTTCTTACACCTAAACGTGAAATTCACAAAACTTTGGCTATGTCTGTGGAGAGTTCCGGTCCAGTCTCTGGACCGATAGCTCTACTGGTAAAAAGATAATACCAGGTGATCCAATCGTACTGATTGAGAATTCATTCACCCTGTAAGAAGATTACATTCGACAATTTGTGAAGGGGTTTGCGGCGGGTGCTATTCATTAGTTGCTCGATGAATGTGGGGATTTCTAGGATAATGAAGAGATTTCTACTATAGATCTCCTCTCATCCATGTTCATTCATACATATCCTATAGTAGATATAGGATCCTGAATTGGTACGAATTGGGACAATTGATCTTTTGTATTCTGATCTCAAGGTTACGAAAATAAAAATTTAGGTAATTGTCTCATGAAGATATGTATAAACCATATTTCATTCAGTCCTTCCACGCCTACTATAATTAGTTATTTCGGTTTATTATTGGCTTCTATCATTTTCACCCTAGTCCTATTCATTAGTTCGAGCAAGATACAACTTATTCAAAATGAAGGAAGGGGAAACCCTCTCAGTTCACTATTTCAATTTCAATAATTTTGTTTATTCCCTCTATATAAATTTCTGATCATTGAGATTCATAGCAAATTAAGGGTACTATCCAGTATAGCTATTATCCCTACTTATTCCGTTGAATAGAAATGATTGAGGCTTTGCCATCCGGAATTGTGTTAGGTCTAATTCCTATAACTTTGGCCGGATTATTCGTAACTGCATATTCACAATACCGACGTGGTGATCAACTGGATATTTGATCCTGGAATATCCTCCAATTTCATTGGCCTCCTACTTTTCCTGGGAGGTCAGATTCCATTGCTCGTTCCAGTTGGAATGAATTATCGATAATTTTGAGGGTTGGATTTGATAGGAACAGAATCACGCTCTGTAGGATTTGAACCTACGGCATCAGGTTTTGGAGACCTACGTTCTACCGAACTGAACTAAGAGCGCTTTCTTTAATATTCGGAGATGAAGGAAAAATACCTTTTGTTGATACTCTTAGAGCAAAACACTTTCGCATCTGATACGATTCAATTATTTTATGTTCCCGTCGAATCGATATCAAATGATCTTTCGTTCCTTTCTTTCCATAGAAAAGAAGGGAAAGGTAGGGATGACAGGATTTGAACCTGCGACATTTTGTACCCAAAACAAACACGCTACCAAGCTGCGCTACATCCCTTCTAATCATTAGACAATGTTATTTTCATTTTATTTTATAGAATTAGAAATATGTTTCCCACATTTTTCCACCTTCATTTATCTTCGGTCTCGTGAGTGAAAAGACTTTATACATGTAGGGTCTATTATCTAGAATATCACTATTCATTATGGTGATGAAACATCTTTTTCCCTTTTCTATAAATAGGACCACAGCCCGGATCACATTATATATATTCATCAGTTCCGAGTTTTATCTAGGATTCATAACTATTGATATGGTTGAATCACTTACACATTATGATCAATAAGGAGAATTTACAATGCAAGATCTAAAGACCTATCTTTCCACAGCGCCTGTGTTAGCTATTTTATGCGTCAGTTTTTTAGCCGGCCTATTGATAGAAATCAATCGTTTTTTTCCAGATGCTCTTTTTCTTTCCTTTTTTTAATTTTTTCCTCCCCTTAAAGCCAAGGGAAAAAAGATTGTGCTAGATTGACTTCTCCTACCTCTTGGAGAAATTAGTGCATTCAGCCCCAAAAAGGATCTAAGTTTAGGACTGGAAGGGGGTAGAATTCAAGTAGAAATATCGATCTAAAGATTCTTTCCACATTCAATTTTGTAAGTAAAACTGAAAACTCACTCCTGATCAATCATTTTTTTACTTTCAAATGTTTCACCGTAGGATCTCCGGCTATCAACTTCTATCCCTTTTTCCCTTTTTATTTTTGAGGTCGAAAAGCAAAACCCAATATTCTAAGTTTATGGCCAAGAGCGGAGATATAAGAGTAACAATTACTTTGGAGTGCACTAGTTGTACCCAAGATAGTGTTTATAAAAGATTCCCGGGGATTTCTAGATATACGACTCGGAAAAATCGACGCAATACACCTATTCGATTGGAATCAAATAAATTTTGTCCCTATTGTTACAAGCATACCATTCATGGAGAGATAAAAAAAAGAGATTAAACGTACTACTCCTACCCATGGATAGGAATAAATTACAGATATAAAAAGAAATGGTATTTCAACAAGATCTTTAATGGAACAATATTTTAAAAAGATTTGGAATAAATAGTATTCAAAAGGTTCATGAAACAAACTATGGATAAACCCAAGCGATCTTTTCGTAGACATTTGAAACCAATTCGCAGACGTTTGAAACCAATTCGTAGACATTTGAAACCAATTCGTAGACATTTGTCACCTATTAGGTCGGGAGATCGGATCGATTATAAAAATATGAGCCTAATTAGTCGATTTATTAGTGAGCAAGGAAAAATATTATCCGGCCGAGTGAATAGATTAACTTCAAAACAACAACGTCTAATGACTAACGCTATTAAACGAGCTCGTATTCTATCTTTGTTACCTTTTCTTTATAATGAAAACTAATTTGATCCATGGGAAATAAGCCTACTCCTTAATCAAATCGGAGCTGGAATATCTGTTCGATAAAGATGCAGATCTTGAGTCTATTGTTGAAAAAGTCAACAGGATTTCATTTTTGGAAAAGAATTGGATTGAATTCTTTTCGTTCATTTCCAATCCAATATGAAAAAACTTTTCAATATTTCGACCTTCCCGGAGGGAATTCTCCGGGAGAATCTGTTCTATCCATTCCATCTTTACCTATTTATTTCATCTATACCTAACCTATTTCATCATACGATAAGTTGTTCAAGATGGTGGAAAAGCAATTACTATCTAATATAGCTATTTGTGCAAGTGTTTTACGATTTGGAAGCAACTGCCTCTTGTACAAATATTGGATGAATCTATTATAAGAAACCCCATTGGCACGAGCTGCTGCATTGATCCGAGTAATCCACAAACGACGAAGATCTCTCTTGCGTTTACCTCTATCTCGGTGGGCGGAAACTAAGGCTCTAGCTTTCCGTTGGTTAGCAGTTCGAAAAAGTTTCGAATGGGCCCCTCGAGAGCCTGATACAAATGCAAGAATTTTTTTCCGACGTTTTCGAGCTATATATCCACGTTTCACTCTGGTCATTGAAGTTTACTCTCATGAATCGCTAATATTTTTCTCGGTTAGTCATTTGTTTTGTTTGGTCCATTGAGAATAACACTGATTCTTCTTATTTAGAAAATAAAAGTTCCAATGGCTTTTGCTACTGCAACCTTCCCAACCATAATTCCCTTTGGATAGGCATCTTCCTGGTAGGCAAGGACTGGGACCTTGTACTGAGAATGGGAAAAAATCATGGGTTTCATCGTTTCTATGGTTCTTTCTCCAACGGTAAGGTCCTCTCTATACGCCGGAGCCTTTTATTCATTTCCGAAATATGAGATGAGTATGTTATCGGTAACTTGTATGGTTTACCATCTCCAGCTCTACTCTTGAATCATTAAGTAATAAATACTCTCATTACAAGATCTATTAATACAGTAACGACATGTAATTCTGGGGTTGGCCAGGTAGCTGACCCTGTTGTTCCGTTCTCGCGGCAATATGAGCATAAACTTTATGCTTCTTCAATTTGCATGATTTCCCCGCTCAATGGATTGATGACCATTCGCTACCAATGAGGAATTGCTTTTCATCCCACATCAAGGTGATTGGATTTGCACCAATGGAAACCATAAATTTCATCCCCGGTAAGGTTAGATGATGGATCTTGATTACAGCGGGAAAATTCTTCTGTTATTCCGTTGTAAGAATTTCCCAGTCTGTTTAAGTTTCTGATCCAAACGAGTCGCACATACACCCTAGCACATACTCCTCTACGCTGAGGACATCCTCGAAGAGCAGGAGATTTTTTTCTATTCTCTATTGGCTGTCTTGCATTTCTAATAAGTTGTTGAATAGTGGGCATTCTAGCTGTATTGTATGCGGAATCAACTGGTTCGGATTGATCCTAACCATACCATATCAGGTGATTATGAAATGAATCACTTTCCCCCCCTTTTTTTTGAAAAGGAACAAAGAGATCACAGTTTACAGTTTATTATAAAACTAAATGAAAAAGAGGATCTTCCGCTATGAGATCAACCTTCCGCTACGACATCAACAATGCCATAAGCTTGGGCTTCTGTTGCTGACATAAAAACATCTCTGTTCAGGTCCCGTTGAATGACCTCTCCGGGGTGGCCCGTTCTTTCTATATAACATTTGGTTATGTAATCGCGAAGCATCGTTACGTGTTTCGATTCGTTATGAAAATCTGCAGCCGATCCGTCATAATAGGAACTAGCAGGTTGGTGGATCATAACCCTAGCGTGAGGTAATGCTATACGTTTAGGCATTTCTCCCCCGATTAGGATGAAAGATCCCATTGAAGCAGCTACCCCCATGCATATTGTATGTACATCTGGTACTATTGCTTGCATCATATCGAAAAGACCTACCCCTGGTATTACTGATCCACCGGGACAGTTGATAAATGAGAAAATATCTTTATTTGCATCTTCTGCACTCAAATATACCATGAGACCCATGAGTTGATTTGCAATCTCGTGATTGATATCCTGAGCCAAAAAAAGTAATCTCTCTCGATAAAGTCGGTTGTATAAGTCGACCCAAGTTGCATCTTCATCTCCAGGGGCTCGGAAAGGCACTTTTGGAACACCAACGGGCATTTTTTTTAATGGAAAGAAGTGAAGCACTATACTCTAATATGGGAACGTAAAGTATATGAAGTTGTGTAACATATGAACTCTGGATGGATGGTATAGGGGAGGTTTTGAACCTATCTGGAAATAGAGCTTTAGATGGATCAAAGATCCATGTAAAAGATCCTTCCATTATTCGAGTTGATAATGTAACGAATCACACTTTTACCGCTAAACTATACCCGCCACGATCCGATTGTAACATACGGATCGATCTTTTGTCCAACCAACCCATTTATCTTTTTTTTAGTCTTTTCCGGATAACTTCGATCAGAGAACGATAAGCCCCATTCACTATTAAAATGATTAAAATTATCAAGCATGAAACATTTTGTATAATTTGAGTCCATAAAGTCTTTTTTATCGTAACTGGGCCGATGGATCACAAATAGAGATTCCGAAAATTGCTTTAGAGTTGTTTTAGTTGCAATAAGTAATTTCTGAAGGGACTCCATTTTATCGATAGGCAAGTTTATTGAAAAAAAACTTGAGGAAACCAAGAATTCTGGTCATACTATTGACAACTTCCCGATAACTTTCATATTATAAAGAATAGATTGGTGGCCCCTATCGTCTAGTGGATCAGGACATCTCTCTTTCAAGGAGGCAACGGGGATTCAACTTCCCCTGGGGGTACCATGATCCATTCGTTAGGTATCCTAAATAATTTTCAATTACTGTCTTGTTCCTGGGTCGATGCCCGAGTGGTTAATGAGGACGGACTGTAAATCCGTTGGCAATATGCCTACGCTGGTTCAAATCCAGCTCGACCCAACCAATATCATCAATACCAATCTATCGATATGGTTATATTCATGCTAATCATGAATGAAAAGATAATTGGTTATTGAACCCCGGCATCGATATCTATTCATATCGTAGATGCCCGATTCCGTATGAATCGATACATTTCAAAAATGAAAGAGAAGATTAAGATATTTAATCGACCTAGCACTCGCATAATCTATATGACCTATCTAGCACCTATCATGGAATAAATATTATCCAATAGTAGGTGAACTGTACTGTATTGGGATTGTAGCTCAATTGGTTAGAGTACCGCCCTGTCAAGACGGAAGTTGCGGGTTCGAGTCCCGTCAGTCCCGATCCATTAGATACATTCACCAGATCGATAATTCAGTTTGGAAAAAGACCCTTCTTTCGAGGATAAAATATAATAATCATATTTTATCTACAAGAAATATTCTTCCCTCACCGAAGAATAAAATTTATCTATCAAAAACATAGGAAGATCAATAGATTTTAGGGTGACACAGAGGTAGTCCTTCTAAGTCAGAATCCCACAGAGATCCCTATAGATAATTCCCAATGATTTTTAGGAGATCTTCCTTCTGTTCTTCCCCAGGAATATTGTTACTATTTCATGCTAATACTTCTTTTTCATGATCGATAGCCAGTGGATTTCTAGACACTCTATTTTATTTCCAAGAATGATCATGTCAGGATCTGGACGGACTAGTCCTTATCATTCCAGGGTCATGGGTGGGCCTCTGGATAAATTCGATATGGGATACTTCTATATCATCACCGAAGCGGGATAGATTCACAATTCCATCTAAATCGTGGAGATCCAAGCAAAATATCTCTCATGTCTGACGAACGTCTTCTGGAGGAGCATAAGGTTCTTATTCGTACGAATCCTATTCTGTCGAAATTATACCAGACATGTGTTGATCGGAACGTTTTCTGATGCACGTAAGTTTTTACTACTAGTCTTATCAAAAGTGATCGTATTAGGTTATACTATTTCCATCGAAGAATTCATTCAATCCATTAGTTAGATTCCGTTACTCGAACCAATTCTATCAATGAAATACATCTATTTCATTGATCTTGAAAGAAAGATTCATTCATCTCTATGAGATCAAAATGAGATCAAAATGAGATCAAATCTCGAGCTATTTTTGAACAAAGTTAAAATAAGGAGATCATGGAAGTAAATACCCTTGCATTTATTGCTGTTCTACTGTTCCTTGCAGTTCCTACTGCTTTTCTACTTATCCCTTACGTCAAAACGGCCAGTGCAAGCAGTGGAAGCAATTGATTTTGATGAAAATCAATTGATTGCTGATCACTAGATAGATCTTTATGATCCAGATCATAAGTATAAAATAGGTTATGAGATCTTTTATATTACAACAATACAGGGTAGGGTGGATCTATTGTATTACAACAATACAGGGTAGGGATTGCTTTTAATTTTTTTTTTTTTTTTTGAAAAGAAAAAAAGTAGTACAAAAGAATATCTAACCTTTTCTTTTGTACTACTTCTTCTTTTACACCCATATATGGATAAATATATCTTAATGGTACTTATCCATATACGGTAAATGTAGGATGAAGGACCTCGTACCATAAAATAGCGGAGCTGATCACATCACCTTCTTCCTGCTCCTGGAAAAATAGACCCAATGCAGACAGACTTAATTCTGAACGTACTTGCGGATTCTTTAGGATCAAAGTTGAACATATTTTTTCGGTACGAACATCTATATCTAGCACTTTAAATGGTATATGAAAAAGCAAAGGAATCTATGACTTATGTCCCATATTTTTCCGAGAACGGAATTCATATCAGATCCGATCAATTCGGAACCATCCGATAAAACAGGGACTCTTTCTATTCCTACTAAAAAAGAGAAGAGAGATCGTTCTTCAGTGGAAGAAATGAGATTATCGACTCATTCTAGAAAAGAACTAATGAATTCAAACCTGTTGAAGAAAATAAGATTTTTCATAGGAAAATGATAATGATAAGGGATTACGTACATCCCTTACGGGGATAAAGAGGAAATAATTCCATGTAGAGTGTTTCAATTTGGAACGAAGATTCAATATTACTGGATCCTTATGGAACAGAATATATTACCATGCATGATATGGAAGGAACGCAATAATTGATTCTTAAGCATTACCATTATAGCCCACTTCTCCCCCATACTACGAGTGAAAGGGAAAATGTAAAAACTACCATTAAAGCAGCCCAAGTTATACCGACTATATCCATACGGATCATGTTTTCTAAAAAATAATGATTTCATCATCGAGATGATAAGGGAACTATTAACCATAGTGCAAAGTTGAAGTTGAAATGAATGGTCCACCTTTGCATTCTGAACGTTACTGACGTTCGAGCTGATATGAGAGATCAATAAATCCATTTGTTCATTGACCAACAAGTTACTATAACTAACTCGAGGGTCGTACATTCACGACGGAATCGGGATCAAATGTACGTAACTCACTATCTATATTGATAATATGTACCAATATGTCTCCAGAGGTTCTGTAATGGAAATACAGACTTTTCCTTCCATTTACTTACCTCAACAAGGCGACACCCGGATTCGAACTGGGGATGGAGGATTTGCAGTCCTCTGCCTTACCGCTTGGCTATGTCGCCGAGATATGGGAATCCCATGGACAGATCGAATCATTTGTCCTTTCAAGTCATTCGTCCGTCCTTTAAGTATAGTATGAGATGTATGCTAAAGTCAACCATAAAGGAAATGGATCTAATTTGTTCTCCGTCTTTCTTTCGATCTGACTATTTTCATTAGGAAATTTTCTAAGTGAGATTAACATTTAAGAATGGTTTGATTCATTCGTTCATAGCTCCATTTCACGTGGTTGGAAGAAAGTATCAAAGTACCTCTTCCTTATCCTTTTTTTTTCAAATTGGAAGTATATCTGGATACGGGTAGAATTTCATGGGATATAGTGAAGACTTAATATACATCCGAATCTTTTTTGTCGGATTGATCCATATAGATCAATCGGGAATAATTGAATATATTTTTCTACAGATGGGAAACTTCCAATGCGATTAGATGAAAATGAGGGAGCGTTTACAATCCCTGAATTTGGTAAGATACAATTTGAAGGATTTTGTCGTTTTATCGATCAGGGCTTGATGGAAGAACTTCAAGATTTTCCAAAAATTGAGGATATAGATAAAGAAATTGAATTCAGGCTTTTTGGTAATGAATATGAATTAGCAGAACCTTTCATCAAAGAGAGAGATGCTGTATATCAGTCCCTTACATATTACTCTGAATTATATGTACCAGCAAGATCGATTCGGAGGAATAGTAGGAAGATACAGAAACAAACTGTATTTCTCGGAAATATTCCTTTAATGAATTCCCATGGAACATTTGTAGTAAATGGGATTTACAGAGTCGTGGTTAATCAAATATTAATAAGTCCTGGTATTTATTACCGTTCAGAATTAGACCATAATAGAATTCATTATATATATACTGGCACTCTGATTTCAGATTGGGGAAGAAGATCGAAATTAGAGATCGATGTGAGAGAAAGGATATGGGCTCGTGTAAGCAGAAAACAAAAAATATCTATTCCAGTTCTATTATCAGGTATGGGTTTAAATCTCGAAGAGATTCTGGACAATACTCGCTATCCCGAAAGATTTTTATTTTTATTGAAGAAGGAGAGGGGGGAGCGGGAGGAATATCTATGGTCGAGGGAAAAAGCCATTCTGGAGTTTTATAAAAAACTCCACTGTATAAGTGGCGATTTGGCATTTTCCGAGTCTCTATGTAAAGAATTGCAAGAAAAATTTTTCCGAAAAAGATGTGAATTGGGAAAGATTGGTCGACGAAATCTGAACCAAAAACTGAACCTTGATATACCTGAGAACGAGATTTTTTCATTACCACAAGATGTATTGGCTGCTGTGGATTACCTTATCGGGGTGAAATTTGGAATGGGTACACTCGATGATATAGATCACCTCAGAAATCGACGGATTCGTTCTGTAGCAGATTTATTACAGAATCAATTTAGATTAGCTCTAGGTCGTTTAGAAGATGCAGTTAAAAGAACTATACACAGAGCAACCAAGCGCAGATCAACTCCTCAGAACTTGGTCACTTCAACTCTATTAAAAAACACTTTTCAAGATTTTTTTGGTTCACACCCCTTATCCCAATTTTTGGATCAAACTAATCCATTGACGGAAATAGCTCATGGGCGAAAATTGAGCCATTTAGGCCCTGGGGGCTTAACAGGGCGAACTGCTAGTTTTCGGACACGGGATATTCATCCCAGTTATTATGGGCGTATTTGTCCAATCGATACGTCCGAAGGAATGAATGCTGGACTTGTTGCATCATTATCTATTCATGCAAAGATTGGTGATTGTGGTTCTTTACAAAGTCCATTCTATAAGATCTCCGAGAGATCGAGAGAAGAACATATGGTTTATCTACTACCGGGAGAAGATGAGGATGAATACTATCGGATAGCTACGGGAAATTCTTTGGCGTTAAATCAAGGAATTCAAGAGGAACAAACTACTCCAGCTCGATACCGACAAGAATTTATAGTTATTGCATGGGAACAAATCCATTTCAGAAGTATTTTTCCTTTCCAATATTTTTCCGTTGGAGTTTCCCTTATTCCTTTTCTCGAACATAATGATGCGAATCGCGCTCTAATGGGTTCTAATATGCAGCGTCAAGCAGTTCCACTTTTTCGACCCGAGAAGTGCATTGCCGGAACTGGGTTGGAAGGTCAAGCAGCTCTAGATTCAGGAAGTGTAGCTATAGCTACACAAGAGGGAAGGATCGAGTATATCGATGCTGTAAATATAACTTCATCAGTTAATGGAGACACTGTACGAACAGAATCGGTTATATATCAACGTTCTAATACCAATACTTGTACGCATCAAAAACCTCAAATTCGTCAAGGGGAATGTGTAAAGAAGGGACAAATTCTGGCGGATGGTGCGACTACGGTAGGGGGAGAACTATCTTTGGGAAAAAACGTTTTAGTAGCTTATATGCCATGGGAAGGATACAATTTCGAAGACGCAATACTCATTAGTGAACGTCTGGTATATGAAGATATTTATACCTCTTTCCATATCGTAAGATACAGGATTGAAATCTGTATGACGAGCCAGGGTCCTGAAAGAATCACTAGAGAAATACCTCATTTAGATGCTCATTCACTTCGTCATTTGGACGAAAATGGTCTTGTAATGCTAGGATCTTGGATAGAAACAGGTGATGTTTTGGTAGGTAAATTAACGCCTCAAACAATAGAAGAATCATTATGTACCCCAGAAGGAAGATTATTACAAACCATATTTGGTATTGAGGTATCCACTGCGAGAGAAAATTGTCTCAGAGCACCTATAGGTGGAAGGGGTCGAGTTATCGACGTGAGATGGATCAATAGAGTAGATGATTCCGGTGATAATGCGGAAACAGTCCACGTATATATATCACAAAAACGTAAGATACAAGTGGGTGATAAAGTAGCTGGAAGGCATGGTAATAAAGGTATTATTTCAATAGTTTTGCCCAGACAAGATATGCCCTATTTGCAAAATGGAATACCAGTTGATATGGTATTGAATCCATTAGGGGTACCTTCACGAATGAATGTAGGACAGATCTTTGAATGTTTGCCCGGTTTAGCAGGAAACCCGATGAACAAACATTATAGAATAACCCCTTTTGACGAAAAATACGAGCGAGAAGCTTCGAGAAAACTAGTGTTTCCTGAACTTTACAAAGCTAGTGAGCAAACAGCTAATCCATGGGTATTCGAACCAGATCATCCTGGAAAACATAGATTAATTGATGGAAGAACAGGAGATGTTTTTGAACAACCTGTTACAATAGGAAAAGCTTATATGTCGAAATTGAGTCATCAAGTTGATGAGAAAATACATGCACGTTCGAGTGGACCTTATGCACGGGTTACACAACAACCTCTTAGAGGAAAATCCAAACGAGGGGGGCAACGAATAGGAGAAATGGAAGTTTGGGCTCTAGAAGGTTTTGGTGTTGCTTATATTTTACAAGAGATGCTTACTCTCAAATCTGACCATATTAGAACTCGTAATGAAGTACTTGGTGCCATTATCACTGGAGGGCCAATACCTAAACCTGACACTGCTCCAGAATCTTTCCGATTGCTCATTCGAGAATTACGATCTTTAGCTCTAGAATTGAATCATGCTATTATATCTGAGAAAAACTTTCAGATAGATAGAGAGAAAGTTTGATCACAATAAATTGAGATTTTTTATGATTGACCAGAATAAACATCAACAACTTCGAATTGGATTAGCTTCTCCCGAACAGATTTGTGCTTGGTCCGAAAAAATTTTACCTAATGGTGAGATAGTTGGACAGGTGACTAAACCTTATACTCTACATTATGAAACTAATAAACCAGAAAGAGATGGATCGTTTTGTGAAAGAATCTTTGGACCTATCAAAAGTAGAGTTTGTTCTTGTGGAAATTCTCCAGGGATTGGAAATGAGAAGATAGATGCAAAATTTTGCACACAATGTGGAGTTGAATTCGTTGATTCTCGAATTCGAAGATATCAAATGGGATACATTAAACTGGCATGTCCGGTGGTTCACGTATGGTATTTGAAACGCCTTCCCAGTTATATTGCGAATCTATTAGCTAAAACTCGGAAAGAATTAGAAGGTCCAGTATACTGCGATGTGTGACTTGATCACAAGTTCCGATCATACAGATCCGTAATCAGGAACTGTCATCCTATTAAATCTCATTGGGATGCCTTTAGCTCTGACATGACCCTCCAGAGGAGTAGCATGAAGCTCAGAATTATAAGCATCTTTTCAAGATGCTGAGAAAGAGGAATTAGTCCAGGGTTTAGATATTCTGTATCAAATTGCTCATTGAACTTCGTGAAAACACTTCTTTCAGATAATGGAATTTGAAATTCATTCTCTTTTATTTGGGTTAGCCTGAATAGAGGTATTCCGGACCGAAGATATGGCTATAGGAGTCTATTCATCGCACATATGCTTCGATCAATAGTATTGTAACCATCGAAGTAAAGCAAAGCAAGCAGGAACCTAAAGGATCAAATGGAACGAGATAAAGACAAGTAAATCCCTAATTGAAGGTCTTTCAAGAAGAAAAGGATTGTTCGAAAGGGAGGAGACTGCTCAATAATTCCATATCTATGTTGTAGAATCATAACATAAAGGAATACTCAACTCAATTTCACTTGGAACTTGAGCAGAGAGTAGCGATCTCTCTTCAGAGCGAAAAAGAGTTTTTTGCATCTTTTTTTTTTAGTTACTTGAGCCGGATGAGAGGAAACTTTCACGTCCGATCCTGAAGGGGGGGGAAATCTTAGAATAACCTATCCAAATCTTTTTCTTGCTAGGCCCATAGCTAACAAACCAACTTTATTGAGATCACGGGGTACATTCGATTATGAGATTCAATCCTGGAGAGAGATTATTCCTCATTACCTCTCTGCTCGTCCTTATTACCTCTTTCCTCGGGGTTCTGGAACATTTAAAGAGAGAGAAATAGCTACTGGGGGAGATGCTATCGGGAAACAACTAATGGGTCTGGATCTGCAAATGATTATAGATCGTTCACATATGGAATGGAAGAACTTGGTGGAATTGAAATGGAATAGATTGGAAGAGAACCAAGAATATACTGTGGATAGAAGGGAGGATGAAAAAATTAGAAGAAGAAAGGATTTTCTGGTTGGACGCATGAAATTGGCTAAACATTTTCTCCGAACAAATATAGAACCAAAATGGATGGTCTTATGCCTATTACCAGTTCTTCCTCCCGAACCGAGGCCAATCGTTCAATTAGGTGAAGGTGGACTTATTACCTCGTCAGATCTAAATGAACTTTATCGAAGAGTTATCAATCGGAATAATACTCTTACAAATTTATTAACAAGAAGTGGATCTGAGTCATTTGTTATTTATCAAACAAAATTGGTCCAGGAAGCCGTAGATGCACTTCTCGATAATGGTATCTGCAGACGACCAATTAGAGACAGTCATAATAGGCCTTATAAATCGTTCTCAGATGTGATCGAAGGCAAAGAGGGAAGATTTCGTGAAAATTTACTAGGCAAACGAGTTGATTATTCAGGTCGTTCCGTTATTGTGGTGGGTCCCTTTCTATCATTGTACCAATGTGGATTACCCTCAGAAATAGCAATAGAGCTTTTTCAAGCATTTTTAATTCGTAGTCTCATCGGACGACATATTGCTCCCAACCTAAGAGCTGCTAAAAGTATGATTCGAGATAAGGGACCCATTGTATGGGAAGTACTTCAAGAGGTTATGCAAGGACATCCCATATTGTTGAATCGAGCACCTACCTTACACAAATTGGGAATACAAGCGTTTCAACCTATTTTAGTAGAAGGACGTGCCATTCGTTTACATCCATCGGTTTGTGGGGGATTTAATGCAGACTTCGACGGAGATCAGATGGCTGTCCATGTACCTTTATCTCTGGAAGCTAGAGCAGAAGCTCGTTTACTCATGTTTTCTGAGACAAATCTTTTGTCTCCAGCTATCGGGGATCCTATTTCTATACCGACTCAGGATATGCTTCTTGGACTTTATATATCAACGGTCCAAAATAGTCAAGGTATTTATGGGAATAGGTACCATCCGTATCACTCGGAAAATAAACGCTTTTCTTGTAAGAAACCTTCCTTTTATAGTTATGATGATGTGCTCAGAGCTTACCGACAGAAACGAATTGACTTATACAGCCCCTTATGGCTCCGGTGGGGGGAAGTGGATTTACGTATCATTACCTCAGTAAACCAAGAAGCCCCTATCGAAGTTCAATACGAATCTTTGGGTACTTTCCACGAAATCCATGAACATTATCGAATAAGAAAAGGTAGAATGGGAGAAATCCTTAATATATACATTCGAACAACTGTTGGTCGTACTCGTTTCAATCGAGAAATGGAAGAAGCCATACAAGGGTTTGCCTGTTCTGAACACCCAAATAAATCACTACCAGCTCTCAGGATCTAATGTTATTGATCTTATGATTTTTTCATTAGTGCAGATATAGAGATCGAGGAAGCCTTCGAATAACCGGCTTGAACCCATTGCTTAATCCTGCTCATGAAAATATGGAGATTTTTCCTTATGAAGGAACGAACTAGATTGCTCTTTGATAATTTGCCCTTTTATAATAAAGTGATGGATAAAACTGCCATTAAAAAGCTTATTAGCAGATTAATAGATCACTTCGGAATGACATATACATCACATATCTTGGATCAACTCAAGACTTCAGGTTTTCAACAAGCTACTGATACAGCTATTTCATTAGGAATTGATGATCTTTTAACAGCGCCTTCCAAAGGATGGCTCGTCCAAGATGCGGAGCAACAAGGTTATGTTTCGGAGAAACAGAATCATTATGGGAATGTACATGCAGTGGAAAAATTACGTCAATCGATTGAGATATGGTATGCTACCAGTGAATATTTGAGAAAAGAAATGAATCCGAATTTTAGCATGACTGATCCTTTAAATCCAGTACATGTGATGTCCTTCTCAGGAGCTAGGGGAAGTACATCTCAGGTTCACCAATTAGTAGGTATGAGAGGATTAATGTCAGATCCTCAAGGACAAATCATCGATCTACCCATTCGACGGAATTTACGCGAAGGGCTCTCTTTAACGGAATATATTATTTCCTGTTATGGGGCTCGTAAAGGAGTTGTGGATACTGCTGTACGAACAGCAGATGCTGGATACCTCACACGTAGACTCGTTGAAGTAGTTCAACACATTGTAGTACGTAGAACAGATTGTGGCACTATCCAAGGTATTTTCGTAAGTCCCATTCGAGGTCGAGAGAGGGACAGAAATGAAATTGTTGTACGAACACAAATACTGATTGGCCGTGTGCTAGCAGACGATGTATATATAAATAGGAGATGCATTGCCACGCGCAATCAGGATATTGGAGTTGGACTTGCCAATCAATTAATAAACCTTCGAACACAACCAATATATATACGAACCCCCTTTACTTGCAAGAGTATATCTCGGATTTGTCAATTATGTTATGGTCGGAGTACTACTCACAGTCACTTGATTGAATTAGGAGAAGCAGTAGGTATTATTGCGGGACAATCCATTGGAGAACCAGGAACTCAACTAACACTAAGGACTTTTCATACCGGGGGGGTATTTACTGGTGATATTGCAGAACATATACGAGCCCCTTTCAATGGAAAGATTGAATTCAATGAAAATTTGGTTTATCCCACACGTACACGTAATGGACATCCTGCTTATCTATGTCATAATAACTTATCCATTACTATTGATGGTCAGGATCAAGTACAGAACTTAACCATTCCGCCACAAAGTTTGCTTTTGGTTCAGAATGATCAATATGTGGAATCGGAACAGCTTATTGCCGAGGTTCGTGCTAGAACATCTTCCTTCAAGGAAAAAGTTCGCAAAAATATATATTCTGACTTAGAAGGAGAAATGCACTGGAGTACCAATGTGTGTCATGCACCTGAATATGTACAGGGTAATGTTCATCCTATACTCAGGACGGGTTATCTATGGATATTATCGGGAGGTATATATGGATCCCGTGTAGTACCCTTTCCATTTCATAAGTATCAGGATCAAGTATATGTTCAACCTTTTGTTGCCAAACATCAATCACTTTCCGATTCTTACGTGGATCAAGTGGAACATAGATCAGGTGACTCAAATTGCTATGAGAAGGAAGAACAAATCTTCAGTTATTCAGAAACTGAAACTGATCGGACCATATCCAACGAGCATCGAGACTCTATTTATGTCTTTTCCCCTAATAATTACAATATTAAAGGGAAAAAGCAAATGAATCGATTCATCGTCTCGTTGCAGTGTGATAAAGAATGGGAAAAAAGAATAATACCTTGTCCTGATGCGATTCTTAGAATACCCAAAAGTGGTATTCTACAGAGAAATTCCATTTTTGGATATTCTAACGTAGAACATGGAATACCTGATGGGTCGAATATGACAACACCCTTTTCCCTAGATTTATCGAGGGAAGGGGACAACTTGCAGATTAAAATGAGCTATTCTATTTCGTATGAAGATGGTGAACGAATCCAAGTAAGTATTCCATTGGTGCGAACTTGTCTAGGATTTGATTGGGAACAAATAGATTCTATAGAATCTGAGGCTTATGTTTCTCTTATTTCAGTAAGAACAAATAAGATCGTTAACAATATGGTTCAAATTAGCTTGATGAAATACCCCCCTTTTTTCATGGGGAGAAGGGACAATAAAACAAGTTCAAATTTGATGTTCCATAACAATTTGGACCACACTAATCTTTTCTCTTCCAATGGGGCGAGTCAATTAATTAGTAAGCATCAAGGAACTATTTGTTCATTATCTAATGGGAAAGAAGACAGTGGATCTTTTATGGTTCTATCACCATCCGACTATTTTCGAATCGTTCTATTCAATGATTCTAAATGTTATGATACGGGAAATCAATCAAATAGAAAGGATCCTATGAGAAAAATCATTGAATTTTCAGGTCTCTTGGGTAATTTACATAGTATAACCAACCGTTTTCCATCCTCCCATTTTCTAACTTATAAAAAAGTATTATCAAAGAAACATTCCATTTTCCACAATTCTTTCAATACTTTCCAAGTACCTAAATATTATTTCATGGACGAAAATATGATAATTTATCATTTCGATCCGTGCAGGAACATCATTTCCAATCTATTGGGTCCAAATTGGTGCTCTTCCTCATCCGAATCCGAATTCTGCGAAAAAACATTTCCAGTAGTTAGTCTTGGACAATTGATTCCTGAAAGTGTATGGATATCCGAGGATGAACCACTCCCCGAATCTGGTCAAATTATAGCAGTTGATGAGGAATCTTTAGTCATTAGATCAGCTAAACCTTATTTGGCTACTCGAAAAGCGACTGTCCATAGTCATTATGGAGAAATTCTTGACAAAGGAGATACATTGATAACATTGATATATGAAAGGTTCAAATCCAGTGATATAATTCAAGGTCTTCCTAAAGTTGAACAATTGTCAGAAGCCCGTTTGAATAATTCAATATCGATGAATCTGAAAGAAAGTTTTGAAAATTGGACCGGAGATATGACAAGATTTCTTGGAAGTCTTTGGGGGTTATTCATAAGCGCTAGGATAACTATGGAACAAAGTCAGATTCATTTGGTCAATCAGATTCAAAAAGTTTACCGATCCCAAGGGGTACGAATTGGTGATAAGCATATAGAGATTATTGTACGCCAAATGACATCGAAAGTCTTAATTTCAGAAGATGGAACGGCTAATGTTTTTTCACCGGGGGAACTCATTGGATTATCACGAGCACAGAGAATGGATCGTGCTCTGGAAGAGGCAATCTACTATCAAACCATGTTATTAGGAATAACAAGGGCATCTCTGAATACTCAAAGTTTTATATCCGAAGCGAGTTTCCAAGAAACTGCTCGGGTCTTAGCTAAAGCTGCTCTACAAGGTCGTATCGATTGGTTGAAAGGCTTGAAGGAAAATGTTATTCTCGGGGGGATGATACCTGCCGGTACTGGGCAACATATTCACCGTTCAGGGAAACGAAACGGAATAGATCCAAGAATAGGGAATAGGAATCTATTTAGCAACAAAGTGAAGGACATTTTATTTCATCATGACAAAGTAGATTTTTTTTCCTTTCAAGGCAATTCTCACAAATATCACAAGATATTAAAACAGCAATTAAAATAGTCTTGAGAAATAGTCTTGAGAAATAGATTTCTTGTTATGTTCATGAATATCTCTTCTATAATAGGAAGAATATCAAATATTCTATGAGTGAGAACGTTTCTATCACGTACTAGACAGACAGGCAATCTTTGAGATGTAATTGATTCCGTTGGAATAATTAGATATTACGATACATTTTATTTCGCTATTTTGGGGAGGAAAGCGAACGATAATGAGCAAAAGATATTGGAACATTGATTTGGAAGAGATGATGGAAGCAAGAGTTCATTTAGGGCATAAAACTAGGAAATGGAACCCTAAGATGGCACCTTACATTTTTACAGAGCGTAAAGATACTCATATTATAAATCTGGCTAAAACTGCTCGTTCTTTATCAGAAGCTTGTGATTTGCTGTTTGATATAGCACGTAGAGGAAGAAAACAATTCCTGATAGTCGGTACGAAATATCAAGCAACTGATTTAGTAGCATCAGCTGCTACAGAAGGTCGATGTCATTATGTAAATAGAAAATGGCTTGGTGGTATGTTAACTAATTGGTCTACTACAGAGACGAGACTTCAGAAGTTCAAGGATTTAAAAAAAGAACAAGATACGGGACGATTCAATCAACTTCCAAAAAAAGAAGCAGCTATGCTCAAGAGACAATTAGACCAATTGCAGAAATATCTAGGTGGGATTAGATATATGACAAGCTTACCCGATATTGCTATAATTACCAATCAACGAGAAGAATCCATTGCTCTTGGGGAATGTAGAACTTTGGGTATTCCGACAATTTGCTTGGTTGATACAGATTGTGATCCAGATCTCGTGGATATCCCAATTCCAGCCAATGATGATGGTATAGCTTCAATCCAATTGATCCTGAACAGATTAACGTCAGCAATTTGCGAAGGAAGGGAATTAAGGTCATTAATAGAAAGTAATAAAAAAAAAATAAAAAAAAGGGGGGGGGAGGACCTGACCTGAGGATTTACTGAGTTGGCTGCTATTCCACCCAAGATCTCGTAAGAGGGAATTTCATTTATTGCTTTGGTTGGCTGTTCCAAATTGAAAAATATTCTTAATGGAATACCCTTTTTATTATCTCGTGACATCAAAAATTCTGATGAGAGTGAAATAATTGAGGAATCTCTCATTTGACAAAAATAATTTATTTTCTTCTTCAAGTTCATCTTTACAAGGGGGTAATATGGATATGGATATCGTACGATCTCCTATTAGCACACTGAATCATATCTATGAGATATCCGGTGTGGAGGTGGGTCAACATTTTTATTGGCAAATAGGGGGGTTTCAAGTTCATGGACAGGTACTTATAACTTCTTGGGTTGTAATTGCTGTCTTATTAGGTTCAGCTACCATAGCTGTTCGAGATCCACAAACCATTCCTACCGGTGGTCAAAATTTTGTTGAATATATTCTCGAATTTTTTCGGGACTTGACCAGAACTCAGATTGGGGAGGAAGAATATGGTCCCTGGGTTCCCTTTATTGGAACTATGTTTCTATTTATCTTTGTTTCTAACTGGTCAGGTGCTCTTCTTCCTTGGGGAATTCTAAAATTACCTCAGGGGGAATTAGCCGCACCTACAAATGATATTAATACTACGGTTGCTCTAGCTTTACTTACGTCAGTAGCATATTTCTATGCAGGTCTTACAAAGAAGGGGTTAGGTTATTTTGGTAAATATATTCAACCAACCCCAATACTTTTACCAATTAACATCTTAGAAGATTTTACAAAACCTTTATCACTTAGTTTTCGACTTTTTGGAAATATATTAGCTGACGAATTGGTAGTTGCTGTTCTTGTTTCTCCGGTACCTTTAATAGTTCCTATACCTGTAATGTTCCTGGGATTATTTACGAGCGGTATTCAAGCTCTGATCTTTGCAACTCTAGCTGCAGCTTATATAGGTGAATCCATGGAGGGTCATCATTAAATCACTGTCCAATCAGACAGAATATTTTCTAAGTATCGTACCAACGCATGACTTGATATGTATGGTAGAAGCAAATCAGATTTCTTAGTAAAAAGAGCTTGGTAACAAGATTTAAGATCAGTTAACTACTTCTGTCCATTAGATCTCCAGATAGAGTGGATCCGATTGGTCCATTTGTATAGAAATATGATAATAGGATCGAACAGGTTCACTAATCGGAGTTGTTTGAGTAAAGAATGTACCGGCGTAGAACGATGAAATTTTTGTTCCCATTAAGGGGAGGATTTTTTCGAACGTGTTTACTTTGTATATAGTTCGTTTCATATATTAATCCATTTATATTGATTATAAGCCTTATAGATTATAAGGATTAATATCACATCTATAGATGTGATATATAATGACTTATAGGCTCTTACGCAGTCTATTCTCTCTCCGTGATAAGAATTCATATGTCCAATAAAATGGAATCTTTATTTTGAATATTATGAAGAATAAATCTTTTTATGATGAAATATTTGCATAAGGGATACCCTATTCGTTGATATTATCACTTTGATATCATCAATAAATATTTTTGTTCTTAGTTGTTCGGAAGAAATCGTTCCATAATTTTACCATTGGTGAACACTCAATAGATGAAACTGTCGTATTATCAACTATTTCCCAACCTTAGTAAGAGGAGATTACCATGGATCCCTTAATTTCTGCTGCTTCCGTTATTGCTGCTGGATTATCTGTAGGGCTTGCTTCCATTGGACCTGGCGTTGGCCAGGGCACTGCTGCGGGCCAAGCTGTAGAAGGTATTGCGAGACAACCAGAAGCAGAAGGTAAAATACGAGGTACCTTACTGCTAAGTTTAGCTTTTATGGAAGCTTTAACTATTTATGGACTAGTCGTGGCCCTAGCGCTTCTATTTGCGAATCCCTTTGTTTAATCCTGAAAAAAAGATCCCTACACCTCGTCATTACATTAGTATTTCTCCAATAATTTACTTGTTCAACTGCAGGAGAGGCTGATCTGAATAATTAGCAAATGAATTATTCTTCCTATAACTATACTTCGGTCGGAAAGATTCATGACGCGTGCGGCAGGGAAGGGAGTGGATAGGGCAAGCAAATTCTTTTTATCCTTATAAAAGACCTGGGACTAAGTTAAGTATCCCAAATATTATTATCCAGAACTAGATAGGATCAAATAAGAAAATAACAAAATTCTGTAGAACATATCCTTATCTATGAGGGGAGAGCGTATGAAAAATGTAATTGATCCTTTCATTTCCTTGATTTATTGGCCTTCCGCTGGGGGTTTCGGATCAAATACCAATATTTTAGAAACAAATATAATAAATTCAAGTGTGGTGCTTAGTGTACTGATCTATTTTGGAAAGGGAGTGTGTGCGAGTTGTATATTCGAATAATATGGCTGGGCCCAACCAGCTGCACTTTGGAGATATAAAAGTGCATAATCTCAACGAATTACTTCCGAATGGGGAATAGCGAAGAACTATAGCATTTCGTAATTGATTGGGAAATGAACTCTTAGTTTATAACAACCAATGAGGGAGGACCACTAGAATGGTTAAAGCTGAACTGTTTGAAGTCTAAGCACAACTAACTGGGTATTCTTTCCACCGCTGTGTCAAGATGAGATGGATTCAAAGGCATAGTTGGAGATTGATCCGATATATAACATTCATATCAATGGAATAATTTTATCTATTTACTGAAAAATAGTCCCAATCTCCCATCCAATTTTAGTTCCAATGCTGAACTGACGACCTAAACAGAAGGGAATTTATTCGATAGAACAAAAAAGAGAAGGCACAAATTAATTGATTGAATGGAACGATTCAATTTTCATGAGGGAAGAAGAGGAGAGAAAAGGGGAAACAAAAACAACACAAAACTTTCTTGATAATTGCAAATCCCTTTTGCTGGAAGAGCCCTTCGGAGATCTCGGTCTTTTATAAATTGATTCTAATCTTCCGTAAACGGAACGGAAAGGGCAAGCTTGGTGTGAAGGGAACGTATATGTTCCTGGGGAATAAAAAAGAACTGAGCAGGAGAGCCGAATGAATCGAAAGATTCGTGTTCGGTTTGGGAAGAGATTATGAATTCGTGAAATTTGTGAATAGATAATCTACTTTCATTAAGTAATCTATTAGATAACCGTAAACAGAAAATATTGGAGACTATTCGGAATTCGGAAGAACTATGTAAAGGAGCTATCGATCAGCTCGAGAAAGCTCGGGCTTGCTTAAGGAACGTGGAAATGATAGCGGACGAAATCCAGGTAAAAGGAAACTCCCAAATAGAACGAGAGAAAGAGGATCTCCTCAATACTGCTTCTGAGAATTTGGAACAATTAGAGGATCCCAAGAATGAGACGATTTACTCCGAACAGCAAAGAGCATTTGACCAGATCCGACAACAAGTTTCTCGCCAAGCTTTACGAAGAGCTATAGGAACTTTGAATAGTCGTTTGAATACTGAGTTACATTTACGTACGATCGATCACAATATTGGCCTGCTTAGAACCATGATGAACACAAATGATTAGTTGTTATAGGTCCTATTTCTCAATAGATAATTAAAAAGGTTAAGGACCTATTTCTGAACAGATAATGAATAAGTGCTAATGGGAAGTATTAGACTCGACGAAATTAGTAGTATTATACGGAAACAGATCGAACAATATAACAACGAAGTAAGAGTTGGTAATCTTGGCACCGTACTTCAAGTAGGAGATGGCATTGCTCGTATTCATGGTCTTGATGAAGTAATGGCAGGGGAATTAGTGGAATTTGGAGATGGTACAGTAGGCATTGCCCTAAATTTGGGATCGGATAATGTTGGAGCTGTATTAATGGGCGATGGCTTGATGATACAAGAAGGTAGTTCCGTGAGAGCAACAGGAAAAATTGCTCAGATACCAGTAAGTGATGCGTATTTGGGTCGTGTTGTAAATGCTCTAGCCCAACCCATTGATGGTAAGGGTAAAATTTCAGCTTCCGAATTTCGACTGATTGAATCTCCCGCTCCAGGTATTATATCAAGACGTTCCGTATATGAACCCCTTCAAACGGGGCTTATTGCTATTGATTCTATGATTCCTATAGGACGTGGTCAGCGAGAATTAATTATTGGGGACAGACAGACCGGCAAGACAGCAGTAGCTACAGATACTATTCTTAATCAAAAGAGTCAAAATGTAATCTGTGTCTATGTAGCAATTGGTCAAAGAGCTTCTTCCGTGGCTCAGGTAGTTAATACATTCCGAGAACGTGGCGCAATGGCATATACCATTGTGGTAGCGGAAACTGCGGATTCTCCCGCTACATTACAATATCTCGCCCCTTATACAGGAGCAACTTTGGCTGAATACTTCATGTATAAAAAACAACACACATCAATCATTTATGATGATCTCTCCAAACAGGCACAAGCTTATCGACAAATGTCTCTTCTATTAAGAAGACCACCTGGCCGAGAAGCTTATCCGGGAGATGTTTTTTATTTGCATTCCCGTCTCTTGGAAAGAGCAGCTAAATTAAGTTCCCAGTTAGGTGAGGGGAGTGTTACTGCTCTACCAATAGTTGAGACTCAAGCTGGAGATGTTTCAGCTTATATTCCCACTAATGTAATTTCCATTACCGATGGACAAATATTTTCATCGGCCGATCTATTCAATGCCGGGATCCGACCTGCTATTAATGTGGGTATTTCCGTCTCTAGAGTAGGATCTGCGGCTCAGATAAAAGCTATGAAAAAGGTAGCTGGAAAGTTGAAATTAGAGTTAGCTCAATTTGCAGAGTTGGAAGCTTTTGCACAATTTGCTTCCGATCTTGATAAAGCTACTCAAGATCAATTGGCGAGGGGTCAACGATTACGTGAGTTGCTCAAACAATCTCAGTCGGCTCCTTTGAAAGTAGAAGAACAAATAGCTACTATTTATACCGGAACAAACGGATACCTGGATATATTCGAAATAGCACAGGTGAGAAAATTTCTCCTTGGGTTACGCTTTTATTTGATAAAAAATAAACCTCAGTTCGGAGAAATTATACGTTCTACTGGTACATTTACAGAAGAAGCGAAAGCCCTTCTGGAAGAGGCTCTTAAGGAACATACTGAACTTTTTTTACTTCAAGAAAAAAAATGAATATTTGATCATTTGGTGGAATTATTCAGAACAGTAAAAAGAACTAAAGAATTTGTTCCATTCCAATCCAATACATTGCACAACAATTTAGAACAATTGAAGAGTATTACGTCCAATAGGATTTGAACCTATACCGAAGGTTTAGAAGACCTCTGTCCTATCCATTAGACGATGGACGCTCTTTTTTTTTTTCTCTTCCCCCCTTTTTTTTTCTCTTCCCCCCTTTTTTTTCTCTTCCCCTTTTTTTTCTTTGAATTCCCTTTGGCATACATTGTCCCGATCTACCTTTTTATTCACACTGAGGTTATAGGATAGGAAAAGAATGGAATCTATTTCGCATTAATTGATTTCGAGTGAATCGTGAAATTACGTTATATACTTAATCACTTTATATCTACCTATTCTATATCTATCTAGATAGATATAGAATAGGTAGATATCTGTTAGCGGGTAGCGGGAATCGAACCCGCATCGTTAGCTTGGAAGGCTAGGGGTTATAGTCGACATTGATTATTCAATGTCTCTAATTCAGAACCGAACATGAGAATTTCATGTCATTCGGCTCCTTCATGGGAGATAGAGAGCGGTATGAGGGAAGAAGCGGAGTATTTATATCAAATCTTTTTGAAAGTAATTGAAAATTCCTTTCTTTCTCCTCTTTTTTTTTCTAATAAAACCCTAAATTCTTATCGTACCCATGGCATCTACGTCAGTTTATTCTCTTTTTTTAGTGAAGGGCCCAAAATCGTAGAATACTTACTCACTTTCTAGATGATCCTGATAGAAAGATCAATTTGAAAAGTTTCAAATAATCACAAATCTTTCTAGTTACTTCGTTCCCTATTTCTACTGATTCTGATCCCTAGGAGAACAAATTCCACCGAGCTCGAACGAAATGCCGATAACCCAAGTAAACAAAAGTCATAGTTCTATAGCTATTCGGCTTCAACCTGGGGTCCTTTCATCCATAAGTTGAAGGTTTAGTCACGATGAAAAAAGATCTTCCCCATAGATCTGTAATTTATCTAACCTTTCAAACATTCTGTGTCGCTATCTTGGAACCAAAAATGTGTTTATCTTTCTTTCATCATTTCAGACCCAGATTACGAGAAGGTATGCTATTCCTGGGTATTCATAGGGAAGGTTTTGAACCTATCTGGAAATAGAGCTTTAGATGGATCAAAGATCCATGTAAAAGATCCTTCAACTATTCGAGTTGATAATGTAACGAATCACACTTTTACCACTAAACTATACCCGCCACGATCTGATTGTAACATATGGATCGATCTTTTGTCCAACCAATAGGAAGATGAGGAGTTATCAATCAACCTCTATTGAAAGTTTCTATCAATCATTACCTCGTTTTCATCATTACAATGAGCCATCTCCGGAGATGGCTCATTGTAATTATAGATTACCTTTGCGAATTGCTGATAAAACAATAACTAAAGGGCCCGATACAACCATCAGAGTCAGAACAGTGAGCTGCGCAATAACTTCTAGATCCATTTGGTTTTCTTTCACCCTCCATTGACTGAATGTATGAATAAAATGTTGTCGGGATCAATCACTTTTCTTCTATTTTGTCTTCTTCGGACTCCTACCCATTGGTGTAGTTTCGATCAGGAACCTATGGCGTTGAGCAACTGATATATTTACAATAATACATAAAATAGATAGAGAACCCTAAATAGATAGAGAACCCTTCAATATCTAGATAATAAAATTGGATACTGGAGATAAATAAATGGACTAATCCATGTAACGCATTTAATCAAACTGATTGGGGAGGGAATGAAGATATGGCAATAGAATTCCAATTTTTGATAGCTTCTTTTCTTGCTTTTACAGCAGTTTTTCTAGGTATCAAATTAGGTCAAGCACTGTATGACTGATTTTTTCTGCTTTTCTTGGCCTGGCCATCGGCCAGGCCAAGAAAAGCAGAAAAAATCAGTCATACAGAACTATTTTTAACGAAATGAACAATATGATTGACTGGATTGTTCTTTATCCAACTGAATAATTGCAATATTCATTATATTGCCGATACAATCTGTACATACTATGGTATACACCTTTACTCCACCATTCATTTTGTTATACATGTTGTTATACATGAACTCTTCCATCTTGGAGAGATGGCTGAGCGGACCAAAGCGGCGGATTGCTAATCCGTAGTACGGATCATCCGTACCGAGGGTTCGAATCCCTCTCTCTCCGTTCGTCCACTATTGATCCTGAAAACGAATAACCCCGAATCTTTCTACGGAACGGAAAAGACCTATTAACCTAGATACTTTTTTCACTATTCTTTACGTCCGGGATTACGTCCTGGATCGTTCGATAGAAATCCAAAGATAAAAAGAGAAATGAAAAATACCACTACTGCGTAAACGAACAGCTTAAGAGTAAGCATTACGTAATCTCCGGAATCCTGATTATAAGTACAACAGAATAGATCATCAATCTTTGTACCATATATGGATACTTGAATACCAAACAATAGTATTATTGTTACAAATCACGAAATTATTTCTCCGAATCACGTGTGAAAATAAATTTGAAAGAAGATATAATTTTTATCTTTGTTTTCAAAATGGTCTTTTTTCCCTCTTATTTTTTTGGATCAACCAGATATTTATTGAATATTTATGAAAATAAGTCATTGGTGATCGTATCAATACGTGACCCAATAGCCCGATCCGAAGTGAGCGGTGGGATCGGAAGGAATTGATGAAGGTGAGTGGAAAAGTTTTTATCCGGGAGCAGATAAGGTATCTGAATCTGGTATCGTCGGGTGGAGCAAGGATAGAACTTCTGTCACAAAAAAATGGAAAGAGTTATACAAAAATTGGATCAATGACAGCGACCCAAAAACTTGAAAAAGAAAAAAGGGGATACTTTTTATCGAAAACTTACAGCAGCTTGCCAAACAAAGGCTAAGAGAAAAGAGAGAACAGGAATAATTGGCATTACATCGACAATTGGATCAGAAATCGCATAAGCCTCAGGTAATTTTCCAAAAAAGGGATTATTTGAATGAATAAAGGCATCATCTAGAAAAATATTGAACATAACTGGCATTTTTATTCTCCAATAAAAATTAGGGGGGTAAAGCCATAAAAGTCTTTGATTGATCGAATCGATCGAAGCTCTTCGGCAAGTTTGACCGGACTTGGGGTTGGAAGGGATGATTCTTTCATACATACAACATTTTACCCAATCTAATAGAAAATGATCAATGAATGGATATTCTTGTCCCTTTTTCTGTTTCTCCTATTATGTCCAATTCCATCAATAACCTATTTTGTTGAAATATCCACAAAAATTTTTTCCCAATTGAGATCTGATCTAATGAATCTTGGATACTAATGGGTTGACAAAAAATTTGATATAAGTATTCATTAGCATATGAATAGGGAAATAGGATGGGAATGGGGCGTGGCCAAGCGGTAAGGCAGCAGGTTTTGATCCTGTTATTCGGAGGTTCGAATCCTTCCGTCCCAGACTTATTTCATTGGTTCCTGTTTTCCCTTCCTTCGCTCTTCCCTTTTTTCTTTCGTAAAAGATCCAATGGAACTTTTCCTTTTTATCATAATTTAACCATACTTATCAGAAGGGAAGAATGTGAAATAGGGAAGAGATCAAGGGATATATCTGTGGTGCAAGATGGGAATACGGATCAATTTGAGATAAGGTTCAATTTATGAAATTAGCCCATTGGATGTATGCTGGTCCTGCTCATATTGGAACTCTACGAGTAGCTAGTTCATTCAAAAACGTCCATGCCATTATGCATGCTCCTCTAGGAGATGATTATTTTAATGTAATGCGTTCTATGTTAGAACGGGAAAGAAATTTTACTCCTGCAACTGCTAGTATAGTAGATCGTCACGTACTAGCACGTGGATCTCGAAAAAGAGTTGTGGATCATATTATTCGAAAAGATAAGGAGGAAGGTCCCGATCTGATAATATTAACACCTACATGTACCTCTAGTATCTTGCAAGAGGATTTAAAAAACTTTGTGGATAGAGCATCCATAATCTCCGATTGCAACGTCATTTTTGCGGATGTGGATCATTATCAAGTGAATGAAATTCAGGCAGCGGATAGAACTTTGGAACAGGTAGTTCGATATTATTTGGAGAAGTCCCATACATTGGATCAATTCGTAACAGATGCACCTTCTGTAAATATAATTGGGATTCTTACTCTGGGTTTTCATAATCGACATGATTGTCGTGAGTTGAGACGTTTATTAAAAGATCTGGACATCAGAATTAATCAAATAATTCCTGAAGGAGGATCTGTAGAGGATCCGAAAAATTTACCGAAAGCTCGGTTCAATTTAATTCCTTATCGTGAAGTGGGCTTAATGACAGCGATGTATTTGAATAAGGAATTTGGAATGCCTTATGTATCTACAACTCCTATGGGAGCTGTAGATATGGCCGAGTGCATCCGACAGATAAAGAAATCTCTTGAGACCTTGGCGGCTCCTATTTTATCGAGCAAAAGGGTTGATTACGAATCCTATATCGATGGACAAACTCGATTCGTTTCCCAAGCTGCTTGGTTCTCAAGATCTATCGATTGTCAGAATTTTACGGGGAAAGAAACAGTCGTTTTTGGTGATGCAACTCATGCTGCTTCAATCACTAAGATACTTGCTAGAGAGATGGGAATTCGTGTGAGTTGTACAGGTACTTATTGTAAACATGATGCAGAATGGTTCAAAGAGCAAATTAAAGATTTTTGTGATGAGATAATCATCACAGATGATCATGCTGAAGTAGGAGATATTATCTCTCGCGTGGAACCCTCTGCAATATTTGGTACTCAAATGGAACGTCATATTGGTAAACGTCTTGAAATTCCCTGTGGAGTTATTTCCGCCCCAGCTCATATCCAAAATTTTTCCTTGGGATATCGACCCTTCCTGGGTTACGAAGGTACTAATCAAATAGCTGATCTAGTTTATAACTCATTCGCTCTGGGTATGGAGGATCATCTTCTAGATATTTTTTGTGGTCATGATACGAAGGAAATAATGACTAAATCCTTATCCACGGATATTAGTCCAATTTGGGATCCTGAAAGTCGGCAAGAATTGGGTAAAATCCCCCGTTTTGTAAGGGACAAAGTAAAAAGAAATACAGAAAAATTTGCACGACGAAAGGGCATTTTGAACGTTACTGTCGAGGTAATGCACGCAGCTAAAGAAGCATTAAGTTAAGTACCTAATAAATATAAATTAATTTATTACATTGAGTGTATTCTATACAAAAAGAGTGGATCCGATTCGATACCTATTCCTATCATATCATTTGAGTTAATGACTATTCATAATCACGTCTCGAATCATGATTCGAGATCACTCATCTCGATCATGATTCGAGATCAGGGAGGAATCTTAAAAACATCGTCTGAAACGATGCGGTAGTTTACATAATGGGTTTCGTGGATATGGATTATGACATCATTTCATATTCGGATCAAATGCCCTTGGCTCAACATTATTCTTATTTTATTATATACTCTCCAAGTAAATCTCGTTTCCACGTGATTCCATACAAAGATGACGAATATTTGAATCGTTCTATTGTTACAAATAAGCCTAGGATTTTCTATCGATGCGTCTAACATCTCGTCCCAATATAGCGCCAATCCAACAATGAATTTATCTCTTATTCTGGATTGACAATAGTGTATTGTGTCGATATAATTCGTCCATTCACAATAGAAATAGATATCTTAGGTTCATCGTTTATCAGTGATTCTATCCAATCATGATAATTCTGTCGATGGATCATTTATTCATAACCTAGATTACTTTATTCTGGAATGGTGGATCGAAACTCTACATATTCCGATATGAACTGACGAGTGAATTATTTGGTCATTCACGTAGGTTTTTGATCCCTCCCGTTCGTCAATTAGATTGGTAGGATTTACTGGTTCATATTGAGTAACCTCGCATTCCACTTCGATCGTATATATCCTCAATATCTATTCGCAATATGGGTTGCTAACTCAATGGTAGAGTACTCGGCTTTTAAGTGCGACTAAGATCTTTTACACATTTGAATGAAGTAGAAAACTCGTCGATACCATCGGTAAAGTTCGGAAGACTACGACTGATCCTCGAAGTATAATGAACGGAAAAAAAAGCATGTCGTTCCAACATATGATCTTTATTATACCTGATATTATTTCTCGGATACCTGATTGTATTCGATCAGGACCGGATCTGATTTAAGGAATCAAATGGGTGGGAAATGTCTATTATATACCTAGATGGATGTATAATATGCTCATCCTTTCGGATCAAATGTGATAATTGTGAATAGGATTGAATCAATTCGCGGTTAAGTCGAATGAGTCAATGGAGAAAGCTATATGACTTGAATCATAAGTAGACCCAGAGAAACGAGCTTCTGTTCCTCGTTCCAATTAAGCGAGCGAGGAATTCCCTTTACTGATCAGAAGTTAAGAGCAGTTTAGTACCCGATATCGGGAGGTTTTCCCTGAGTAGATCAGGGATTTATACACTCACAATGAGTCCTAAATACTCGAGTACAGATGTGTAAGATAAATAGTGTACTGACCAGGTTTATTAATTCCATGAGTCAGGAGAGCGATTGGTTGCCAGGATAAAAGATTTTCGTTCTTCCTCATGACGAATGAGATCCTTGGGTAGTAAATCTATAGAAGATAGAATATTGATATCCGGATATATCTCTTTTTTCCTATCTTGTTCCGACTAGATCGCACCATGTATTTTATCAGAAATGAAGAGGTTATTCTCATGAACGAGGGCCATAGCTGAGGGTTTAAAATGGATGAGTTCCATAGATGCGGAAAGGAAGATAGCTTTTGGCAACAATGCTTTTTATATCCACTCTTTTTTCAGGAAGATCTTTACGCAATTTCTCATGATCATTATTTGGATGTATCAAGTTCCTCCAGACCGATGGAACATTTAAGTTCCAATGATCAATTAAGTTTCCTAACTGTAAAACGTTTGATTGGTCAAATACGTCAACAAAATCATTCAATTGTTTTATTCGTGAATTGCGATCCAAATCCATTAGCTGATCGCAAGAAGAGTTTCTATTCTGAATCGGTACTAGAAGCACTTACATTGGTCCTGGAAGTTCCGTTCTCTATATGGTCAAAATATTCTGTGGAAGGGATGAATGAATCGAAGAGTTTCCGGTCGATCCATTCAATATTTCCCTTCTTAGAGGATAAATTCCCGCATTCAAATTCTATATTAGATGCACGAATACCCTATTCTATTCATCCGGAAATTTTGGTTCGAACCTTTCGTCGCTGGATCCGAGATGCTCCCTCCTTGCACCCATTACGATCTGTTCTCTATGAATATAGAAATAGTCCAGATAATTTACAAAGATCAATTATTGTCGTCCCAAGAGTAAATACGAGATTCTTCCTGTTCCTGTGGAATTATTATGTCTGTGAATGCGAATCCATTTTATTTTCCCGTCTTAAACGATCCTCTCATTCACGATCGTTGTCTCATGGATCTTTCCCTCAGCGAACTCATTTTCATCGAAAGATAAAACATATTATCATATTTTCTCGTCGAAATTCACTGAAAAGTATCTGGTCGTTGAAGGATCCTAAAATTCACTATGTTAGATATGGCGAAAGACCTATTATAGCTATAAAGGGTGCTCATCTCCTAGTTAAAAAATGTAGATATTATCTTCTAATTTTTCGGCAATTTTATTTCCATCTTTGGTCCGAACCGTATAGGGTCTGTTCTCATCAATTATCCAAGAATTGTTCTTCTTCTCCAGGTTATTTTTTGAGGGTTCGGATGAACCCTATTTTGGTCAGAACCAAAATGCTCGATGAGTTATTCATCGCCGATCTTATTACCGATGAAATTGATCCAATAGTTCCGATTGTACCAATAATTGGATTATTGGCTACAGAAAAATTCTGTGACATATCAGGGCGGCCAATTAGTAAATTGTCTTGGACCAGTCTAACAGATGATGATATCCTCGATCGATTCGATCAAATTTGGAGAAATCTTTTTCATTACTACAGTGGATCCTTTGATCGAGATGGTTTATATCGTATAAAGTATATACTTTCATTATCATGTGCTAAAACTTTAGCCTGTAAACATAAAAGTACGATACGTGTAGTTCGGAAGGAATTAGGTCCAGAACTCTTTAAAAAATCGTTTTCAAAAGAACGAGAATTTTATTCTCTGCGCTTTTCATCAAAAGCGGCGGCCCATTCGCAGAGAGAACGAATTTGGCATTCAGATATTCCCCAGATAAATCCCCTAGCTAATTCCTGGCAAAAGATACAGGATCTGAAAATAGAAAACTTATTTGACCAATGAAATGCTCTTTGAGTAATTGCCTCGATTCAGAATCATTTTTATTTTTCTATCCGAGAACTAAAATGATTAGGAAATAGATACATTACATGGGGAAAGCCGTGTGCAATGAGAATTGCAAGCACGGTTTGGGGAGAGATTTTTCGCTCTTACTGATACTGAAGGAGCAGATCATCCACTCCATCCGACGAGCTCCGGGTTCGAGTCCCGGGCAACCCGGATCAATTTTCTGATAGGTACCTCTGTGCACTTATTCTGGTTCTGGATCTAATCAAGTTTTTTAAATATTTGTTTCTATTCACAGGGAACTATTGCACTACGGGTTCTCCAGAAAGGTGATAAATAAGTGATATTCCACTCATATAAAATTATTAAGAATTTGGTTCCATAATTGCGTTGCACTTCGTTATAGCGAAAAAAAAAAAATAATTATTCGATCCTATCTGTTCTCATTCCAATTGATCTTCCATTTCTGGAACCATCAATAAATAATTTGATGGAGTATCTAACCACAGATAGATCTATAGAGTGTGGAATATATCTAAAAAAGATAGAGTCTATCTAAAATACCTCTATATTCTATCCATATAGTATAGATCAGTATCTATCCCGTTGGGATAGATATTGAAATTCCATCCCAGATATTGGTTGACATTGATACATGGATCATATTATACTGTAAAATAACAAGCCTTATGCTTGGGAGCCTCTGATGATTTTATAAACGAAGTTCTGACCATGACCGCAATTATAGAAAGACGCGAAAGCGCAAATTTATGGAGTCGCTTCTGCGACTGGATCACTAGCACTGAAAACCGTCTTTACATTGGATGGTTCGGCGTCTTGATGATCCCTACCCTATTGACCGCAACCTCTGTATTCATTATTGCTTTCATCGCAGCTCCTCCAGTAGATATTGATGGTATTCGTGAACCTGTTTCTGGTTCTCTTCTTTATGGAAACAATATTATCTCCGGTGCCATTATTCCTACCTCTGCAGCTATCGGTTTGCACTTCTATCCCATCTGGGAAGCAGCTTCCGTCGATGAATGGCTATACAACGGGGGTCCTTACGAGCTAATCGTTCTACACTTCCTACTTGGTGTAGCTTGCTATATGGGTCGTGAGTGGGAGCTTAGCTTCCGTCTAGGTATGCGTCCTTGGATTGCTGTTGCATACTCAGCTCCTGTTGCAGCTGCTACTGCCGTTTTCTTGATCTACCCTATTGGTCAAGGAAGCTTCTCTGACGGTATGCCTCTAGGAATCTCTGGTACTTTCAATTTCATGATTGTATTCCAGGCTGAGCACAATATCCTTATGCATCCATTCCACATGTTGGGTGTAGCTGGCGTATTCGGCGGCTCTCTATTCAGTGCTATGCATGGTTCTTTGGTAACTTCCAGTTTGATCAGGGAAACTACTGAGAATCAGTCCGCAAATGCAGGTTACAAATTTGGTCAAGAGGAAGAAACCTACAATATTGTGGCTGCTCACGGTTATTTCGGCCGATTGATCTTCCAATATGCTAGTTTCAACAACTCCCGTTCTTTACATTTCTTCTTAGCTGCTTGGCCCGTAGCAGGTATCTGGTTTACCGCTCTAGGCATAAGCACTATGGCTTTCAACCTAAATGGATTCAATTTCAACCAATCTGTAGTTGACAGTCAAGGCCGTGTAATTAACACTTGGGCTGATATCATTAATCGTGCTAACCTAGGTATGGAAGTTATGCACGAACGTAATGCTCACAACTTTCCTCTGGATCTAGCCGCTGTTGAATCTATTTCAATAGGTGGATAA